TGGGTTGGTCCGGTCTATTGCTCTTTCCTTGTGCCTATTTTGCCTTAGGTGGATGGTTCACGGGTACAACCTTTGTGACTTCATGGTATACTCACGGATTGGCTAGTTCCTATCTGGAAGGTTGTAATTTCCTAACTGCTGCAGTTTCTACTCCTGCTAATAGTTTAGCGCATTCTCTGCTGCTATTATGGGGTCCCGAAGCACAAGGAGATTTTACTCGTTGGTGTCAATTAGGTGGTCTATGGACCTTCGTTGCTCTTCATGGTGCTTTTGGTCTAATAGGTTTCATGTTACGTCAATTTGAACCTGCTCGATCTGTACAATTGCGACCTTATAATGCAATTGCATTCTCTGCTCCAATTGCTGTCTTTGTTTCTGTATTTTTGATCTATCCATTGGGTCAGTCCGGTTGGTTTTTCGCACCTAGTTTTGGTGTAGCAGCTATTTTCCGATTTATACTTTTCTTTCAAGGTTTTCATAATTGGACCTTGAATCCATTTCATATGATGGGAGTTGCCGGAGTATTGGGTGCTGCTCTTCTATGTGCTATTCATGGTGCTACCGTGGAAAATACTTTATTTGAAGATGGTGATGGTGCAAATACGTTCCGTGCTTTTAACCCGACTCAAGCTGAAGAGACCTATTCCATGGTCACTGCTAACCGTTTCTGGTCCCAGATTTTTGGGGTTGCTTTTTCCAATAAACGTTGGTTACATTTCTTCATGTTATTTGTGCCAGTGACCGGTTCATGGATGAGTGCCATTGGAGTAGTTGGTCTAGCTCTAAACTTACGTGCCTATGATTTTGTTTCCCAGGAGATCCGTGCAGCAGAAGATCCTGAATCTGAGACTTTCTACACAAAAAATATTCTCCTGAACGAAGGTATTCGTGCTTGGATGGCGGCTCAAGATCAGCCTCATGAAAACCTTATATTCCCTGAGGAGGTCCTACCCCGTGGAAACGCTCTTTAATGGAACTATAGCTTTAGCTGGTCGTGATCAAGAAACCACTGGTTTCGCTTGGTGGGCCGGTAATGCCCGACTTATCAATTTGTCCGGTAAATTGCTTGGGGCTCACGTGGCTCATGCCGGATTAATTGTATTCTGGGCCGGAGCAATGAACCTATTCGAAGTGGCTCATTTCGTACCGGAAAAGCCTATGTATGAACAAGGATTGATTTTACTTCCCCATCTAGCTACTCTAGGATGGGGAGTCGGTCCTGGTGGGGAAATCGTGGACACTTTTCCATATTTTGTATCTGGGGTACTTCACTTAATTTCTTCTGCGGTTTTAGGTTTTGGTGGTATTTATCATGCACTTATAGGACCCGAAACTTTAGAAGAATCTTTTCCATTCTTTGGCTATGTATGGAAAGATAGAAACAAAATGACCACAATTTTGGGTATTCACCTAATCTTGCTAGGTGTTGGTGCTTTTCTTCCAGTGCTCAAGGCTTTGTATTTTGGAGGTGTATATGATACCTGGGCTCCTGGCGGTGGAGATGTAAGAAAAATTACGAACCCGACTCTTAACCCAAGTGTTATATTTGGTTATTTACTGAAATCTCCTTTCGGAGGAGAGGGATGGATCGTTAGCGTGGACAATCTAGAAGATATAATTGGAGGACATGTATGGTTAGGTTCCATTTGTATCTTCGGTGGTATCTGGCATATCTTAACCAAACCTTTTGCATGGGCTCGCCGTGCATTCGTATGGTCCGGAGAAGCTTATTTGTCCTATAGTTTAGCGGCTCTATCTCTCTTTGGTTTTATTGCTTGTTGTTTTGTTTGGTTCAACAACACAGCTTATCCCAGTGAATTCTATGGGCCCACCGGCCCAGAAGCCTCTCAAGCTCAAGCGTTTACTTTTCTAGTTAGAGACCAACGTCTTGGAGCTAGTGTGGGGTCTGCCCAAGGACCTACTGGTTTAGGTAAATACCTTATGCGTTCTCCGACTGGAGAAATTATCTTTGGAGGGGAAACGATGCGTTTTTGGGATCTACGTGCTCCCTGGTTGGAACCCCTAAGGGGCCCTAATGGTTTGGACCTGAGCAAGTTGAGAAAGGACATACAGCCTTGGCAGGAACGACGTTCGGCAGAATATATGACTCATGCTCCTTTAGGTTCTTCAAATTCTGTGGGTGGTGTAGCTACCGAAATCAATGCGGTGAATTTTGTCTCTCCCCGAAGTTGGTTATCTACCTCCCATTTTGTTTTAGGATTTTTCTTATTCGTAGGTCATTTGTGGCATGCGGGAAGGGCTCGTGCAGCTGCAGCAGGATTTGAGAAAGGAATTGATCGTGATTTCGAACCTGTCCTTTCCATGACTCCTCTTAACTAAAACAAGAGATCGAACCAGATGGAAGAGAAATCGATTCAATTGAATTACATCCATCTCCCATATCGGCGAGATAGGAGTATTTGAAAATACTCTCTTTCCAACTGGATCCTTGTAGCTCGGCTATATCCAGCCGAGCTATTCTCTTTTCTTTTTATTGGACCGGACTAATAAATGTGATTGTTGAAAAAAAAAAACAGGAGAGAGAGGGATTCGAACCCTCGATAGTTTTTTTACTATACCGGTTTTCAAGACCGGAGCCATCAACCACTCGGCCATCTCTCCTGGAGACAACTTCTATTCTACCCCTTCAGATAATACCTAACTATAAGCATAAGAGCCGAGACCAAACATACCTGTTGTGACATATGATTATTTCTCATGATCATCTGGAATGGAAAAAAGAAACGAATTTCCCTCTCCTCTCACACTCAAATATAATTTTGAAAAAAAAAAAATTGAAAAGCTCGATCAATTTCTGGTCAAATCCTTTTCGTAGTGCATTTTATCAGAATTGAAAATTGGGGATCGGATGGTATAGTCTATTTAATCTGTTGGGAACTTGTAAGATCACAACCATGACTATTGCTTTCCAATCGGCTGTGTTTGCATTAATTGCTATTTCATTTTTACTAGTGATTGGTGTACCTGTTGCACTTGCCTCTCCTGATGGTTGGTCAAGTAGCAAAAATGTTGTATTTTCGGGTGTATCATTATGGATCGGATCAGTCCTTTTTGTAGGTATACTTAATTCTTTCATATCTCAGATCTGTTCTAGATGTTTTAGGTTCAAACCCCCCTCCTGGAGAGCTTTCTAGTTCTTCTTAAGGACCTTTTCCCTTAAGGCCCAAGGAACCAAATGAAGGTGCTCACAAAGGAGGGGTTTTTCGTAATTGAATGAATAATTGGACCATTAAGAAATGGTATCTACTTACGAATGGGATTGAACATATATGTATTTTCCATATTATGGAACAATTTTATGAATATATATATATATATTCATAACGAATAAAATGCGGGTATGGTTGAATGGTAAAATTTCTCTTTGCCAAGGAGAAGATGCGGGTTCGATCCCCGCTACCCGCCATATCCTTCACATGGAATATGAAAATGAATAGTTCATGTATTGATCGTATCTTTTTCTCACTTTTCATTCAATTTCAAAAGTGATAATGAGAGAGTAATCACTTTATCAAGTGAGGGAGTAATTCTTTCCGGACCAAAATACTTCTTATGTTCTGGTCTGGCGGAGACAGGATTTGAACCCGTGACCTCAAGGTTATGAGCCTTGCGAGCTACCAGACTACTCTACTCCGCACCATTGATTGATATCATAATCAGAATGAATGGGTACATCCAACAATAATGGGATAGACTGACTATCCCTATCCCTATATAGAGGGATAGGGGTACTTTTCCATTATCACAATAAACTTCAATAATTTTTTTTTCTTTTTCCTACCAACTCGATTTTTTTATCCCGGGCAATAAACATGCGTGGGCCATCTCACGGAGTACGTGTCCAGACAATCCAAAGTCTCGATAGTTGGCTCTAGGTCTTCCAGTCGAAGAACAACGTCGATGGAGACGTGTAGGTGCACTATTACGTGGTGAAGATTGCAATTTTCTATGAATTTCCCATTTGTCATCCAATGATGAAACTTTGCTTTCTTCCTCCAAAGATTTACGAATCAAATGATATTTTCGTTCCAGTGCTTGTCTTTTTTTTTCTCTCTGAATGAGACTCTTTCTCGCCATAATAGTTCAGTCGGTACTATTACCTACCAGGAATCAAAATATAGATCAGATTTGAGATGGAGAAATATTACGTTTATTATTTTTTCTCTGTGGGGTATTGTCATTTATACAATAATATTCCATTCACTTATGAAGATGAAGAAGAATTAACCAAATTTACCTGATGTAGAGGCAATTAAAAAAGCTGCATAAGTGAATATATAACCTACGGAAAAGTGAGCTAATCCAACTAATCGTGCTTGAACAATGGAAAGAGCTACTGGCTTGTCTCTCCATCGCACTAAATTAGCAAAAGGTGTGCGTTCATGGGCCCATGCAAGAGTTTCGATCAATTCCTGCCAATATCCACGCCAGGAAATCAGGAACATAAATCCAGTAGCCCAAACAAGATGCCCGAATAAGAACATCCACGCCCAAACAGATAAACTGTTCATACCGAAAGGATTGTATCCATTAATAAGTTGTGAAGAATTTAACCATAGATAATCTCTTAACCATCCCATTAAATAAGTGGAAGACTCATTAAATTGCGCTACATTACCCTGCCATAACGTTATATGCTTCCAATGCCAATAGAAAGTAACCCATCCAATAGTATTCAACATCCAGAAAACTGCCAAATAAAAAGCATCCCAGGCCGAGATATCACAAGTACCACCCCGTCCCGGACCATCGCAAGGAAAACTATAACCAAAATCTTTCTTATCTGGCATTAGCTTGGAACCACGCGCATCCAAAGCACCTTTAACTAGGATCAATGTAGTTGTATGCAAACCTAGAGCAATAGCATGATGAACCAAAAAATCTCCAGGACCAATTGTTAAGAACAATGAATTATTATTATCATTAACAGCATTCAACCAACCAGGTAACCATATGCTCTTACCTGCCTCGAATGCTGGACCACTTGTCGAAGACAGAAGTACATCAAAACCATATAAGGTCTTACCATGAGCAGATTGTATCCACTGAGCAAATATGGGCTCGATCAAGATTTGTTTTTCTGGAGTACCGAAAGCAAGCATAACATCATTATGAACATAAAGTCCCAAGGTATGGAAACCTAGTAATAAACTAACCCAACTAAGATGAGATATTATAGCTTCCTTCTGCTCCAACATTCTCGCCAATACATTATCCTTATTTTGTTCCGGATTATAATCCCTAATGAGGAATATAGCTCCATGAGCAAAGGCTCCTGTCATAATGAACCCGGCAATGTATTGATGATGAGTATATAATGCAGCTTGGGTTGTGAAGTCTTGTGCTATGAATGCATAAGCGGGTAAAGAATACATGTGTTGAGCTACCAAGGAAGTTATAACCCCCAAAGAAGCTAAAGCAAGACCCAATTGAAAATGAAGAGAATTATTGATTGTGTTATAAAGACCCTTATGTCCGCGTCCTAAGCGGCCTCCTGGAGGAACATGTGCCTCCAAAATATCTTCCATACTGTGACCAATCCCAAAGTTGGTTCTATACATATGACCGGCTATCAGGAAAATAATTGCAATAGCCAAATGATGATGAGCCATATCAGTCAGCCATAAACTTTGAGTTTGTGGATGGAATCCTCCAAGAAGAGTTAGAATAGCAGTTCCCGCCCCTTTGGAGGTACCAAATAAGTGACTACTAGAATCAGGATTTTGAGCATAAAGATTCCACTGACCCGTGAAAAGCGGTTCTAAACCTTGGGGATGCGGTAATACATCCAAAAAATTATCCCATCTGACGTGCTCTCCCCTTGATTCAGGAATAGCGACATGAACTAAATGCCCTGTCCAAGCTAGAGAACTTACTCCGAAGAGTCCTGACAAATGATGATTTAGACGGGATTCGGCATTTTTGAACCATGAAACACTTGGTCTCCATTTAGGTTGTAAATGTAACCTACCCGCTATTAAAAAGATGGCAGAAACAAATAGCAAGAAAAGAGCTCCGGCATAAAGATCTTCGTTAGTGCGTAAGCCGATTGTATACCACCACTGATAAACACCAGAATAAGCAATATTGACCGGACCGGGAGCACCTCCTCGGGTAAAGGCTTCTATAGCTGGTTGACCAAAATGAGGATCCCAAATTGCATGAGCAATGGGTCTTACATGTAAGGGATCGCGTACCCATGCTTCAAAATTGCCTTGCCAAGCTACATGGAACAAATTACCAGAGGTCCACAGAAATATTATTGCCAACTGACCAAAGTGGGAAGCAAAAATTTTATGATAAAGGCGTTCTTCGGTAATATCATCATGACTCTCGAAGTCATGTGCGGTTGCAATACCGAACCAAATACGACGAGTAGTTGGGTCCTGGGCCAAGCCTTGGCTGAACTTTGGAAATCTTGATGCCATAATGCTTTTCAAATCCTCCTAACCATTATCCTACTGCAATAATTCTTGCCAGGAAGAACGCCCATGTTGTGACGATTCCACCCAGAAGGTAATGAGCTACTCCTACAGCACGTCCCTGTACAATGCTCAAGGCTCTGGGCTGGATAGCAGGAGCAACCTTCAATTTGTTATGGGCCCAAACGATAGATTCAATGAGTTCTTGCCAGTACCCACGGCCGCTGAATAAGAACATTAAACTAAAGGCCCAAACAAAATGAGCACCTAAAAATAAAAGACCATATGCAGATAATGAAGAACCATAAGATTGGATCACTTGAGAGGCTTGTGCCCATAGAAAGTCACGGAGCCACCCGTTAATCGTAATGGAACTCTGTGCAAAGTTTCCTCCCGTGATATGAGTTACCACTCCCTGATCACTTATACTACCCCAAACATCGGACTGCATTTTCCAGCTGAAATGGAATATTACTACCGAAATTGCATTGTACATCCAGAATAAACCAAGGAAAACATGATCCCAGGCAGATACTTGACATGTTCCTCCTCTCCCAGGTCCATCGCAAGGAAAGCGAAAACCAAGATTCGCTTTATCGGGTATTAAACGGGAGCTACGGGCAAATAGAACACCTTTAAGTAGGATTAAAACAGTCACATGGATAGTAAATGCATGAATGTGATGTACCAAAAAATCTGCGGTTCCCAATGGAATTGGTAACAAAGCCACCTTGGAACCTACTGTCACCAAATCACCACCTCCCCAGGTTAAGCTGGTACTCGCTGTTGCACCAGGAGCTGTTGAACCGGGTGCTGAAGCATGAGTGTTTTGTATCCATTGAGCAAAGATAGGCTGTAATTGTATAGCAGTATCTGAGAACATATCTTGAGGACGTCCTAGAGCGCTCATAGTATCATTATGAATATACAGACCAAAACTATGGAAGCCTAAGAATATACATACCCAGTTGAGGTGTGATATAATTGCATCACGATGTCTAAGAACTCGATCTAATAAATTGTTGTATTGAGTAGTTGGGTCATAGTCTCTTACCATAAAAATCGCTGCATGTGCAGCAGCGCCAACTATGATAAACCCACCAATCCACATATGATGTGTGAACAGAGAGAGCTGGGTACCATAGTCAATAGCTAGGTATGGATAGGGGGGCATCGCATACATGTGGTGAGCTACAACAATAGTTAAAGATCCTAAAAGAGCTAGGTTAATAGCTAATTGAGCATGCCATGAGGTAGTTAAGATCTCGTAAAGACCTTTATGGCCCTCCCCCGTAAATGGACCTTTATGAGCTTCTAAAATGTCCTTGATGCTATGGCCAATGATCCAATTAGTCCTATACATATGACCGGCTATCAGGAAAAGAATTGCAATAGCCAAATGATGATGCGCAGTATCGGTCAGCCACAGACCCCCCGTTACTGGATTTAATCCTCCACGAAAAGTCAAAAAGTCTGAATATTCTGACCAATTCAGGGTGAAAAATGGGGTCAATCCCTTGGTAAAACTGGGATAAAGTTGAGCCATAAGATCGCGATTCAAAATAAATTCATGAGGAAGTGGTATCTCTTTAGGATCCACTCCAGCGTCTAGAAGTTGGTTAATGGGTAGAGAGACGTGTACTTGGTGTCCTGCCCAAGATAGAGACCCAAGTCCTAGTAACCCTGCTAAATGATGGTTCAACATAGATTCTACATCTTGGAACCAAACCAATTTTGGGGCAGCTTTATGATAATGGAACCAACCAGCAAAAAGCATTAACGCTGCACAGATCAATGCACCAATTGCAGTGCAGTAAAGTTGTAATTCATTGGTTATTCCAGATGCTCGCCAAAGCTGGAAGAACCCAGAGGTTATTTGTATCCCTCGAAAACCTCCACCTACATCCCCATTCAATATTTCTTGACCTACTATTGGCCAAACTACTTGAGCACTGGGTTTGATGTGAGTGGGATCAGCCAGCCATGCTTCATAATTGGAGAAACGAGCGCCATGATAGTACATCCCACTTAGCCAAATAAAGATGATGGCTAGTTGACCAAAATGAGCGCTAAATACTTTGCGAGAAATCTCTTCCAAATCATTGGTATGACTATCAAAATCGTGAGCATCAGCATGTAAGTTCCAAATCCAAGTGGTAGTATCAGGGCCCTTACTTAGCGTCTTTGAGAAATGCCCAGGTTTGGCCCATTTTTCAAAAGAGGTTTTTACAGGATCCCTCTCCACTAAGATCTTTACTTCTGGTTCCGGTGAACGAATGATCATTGAGTTCTCCTCCTTTCCGGACGGGACATTAATAAGAAGAAACCTGCCAATAGGAATTAGTTAACTTCCGAGAGAGATATCTCAACTCGGTTCTCCCCTTATTTTCTAGTTTATGACTGGAGCGATTATGATACGGGAGTCGATATGAGGCAGGTGTTCACATTTATTATGACATATTTCCAAGGTGCCTAATGGACCGTGGGCTATTACGACCCGGAAACAGCTTTTTTCAGTGTTATTTCAAAAGTATTTCTCGGTGATTATTACATTCTAGATGGATAAATATATATATACGGATATATATATATATATATTTATCCATCTATTGATACTCCTCCGTATGTCCCATATAAAAGACCATCCATCCGTTATAAATATTTATTAATGGATGGATCATTAATGAAAGACATCTCCGAATGGATTTTACCCCTATTAAGAAGATCCATTAACAATCCAGAACCAAAAAAGGTATTTATTCCTTTTTTATATTGTCAATATTATATATTTCATTGTCAATATATTGCTATGAGATGCTGACGGAATAGAATCTAATTTTGGGGAATATTCTGGAAGAATTCCATTGATTCCGAGAAAATAAGATATTCAATAATGAAAACGATTTCCCCATAAACGATTTCCTTATAGAAATTATCATTCTCCAAAGCGTCCTGTAATCTTTAACCAATTTTGTGCTTCGATGTAATTGCCCGGAGCAAGTGCTATAGCTTGTTCCCAATACTCAGCAGCTTGATCGAACCAAGCCTCCGCAGTTTCAGGATCTCCTTGTTGAATGGCCTGTTCTCCTCGGTCGGGATAGGTCAACTTGGAAAAGTTTTCTTCCCTTAGAACCGTACTTGAGAGTTTCCTACCTCATACGGCTCAATCAACTATTTTTTAGTCCTCTACCCAAATTTCAAAATACTCTTTGTAGATGATTCATTGGGAGTTCATATTAACCAAAGGACCAGAAAAAGTCAATGACATTAGTTTCTGATTTCACTTCCAATCAATTAAATGATCAGGTTCTATCTTTTCTCCTACCCTCAAAAAGATGAAGTATAGGAAGAGATATACTTCAGATTGATCATCCAAATAAAAGTCTTTTTGCAAGGTAACTATCTCAGTTCCGTATAGAATTTTTGAAGAGTACTTTCCGTCCGGAGTACTTCACATCTTTAGGATCTGATGCTACACCGCTGCTCAATAGCTTAGTAGATCGACTCTATTACATAAGTTGATTCCTGATTCTTGTCAATGAGCAGATTTGATCGTATCAGCCCGAACCTTCTTTCGATAATTGATCTTTATGGTGCTTCCATCATCAATTCAATTTTTTATCCATGGAATACGTAGGCTTTATCTATCTATTCATATTCGGGCTCCTATGAGAGATGCTCTTTTTGCTACAGCTGATAAAAACCGTTACTTAGGACGGTGCATATGTAGAAAGCCTTTTATTTTGTCCTTACCCGTAGTAGTTATTAACTAAGTTATTCTATGGTACAGATAGCCGCACGTAATGACAGATCAAGGCCGTATTATTAAGAGCTTGTGGTAAGGATGGGTTCCGTTCTAATGCCTGGAAATAATATTCCAAAGCCTTCGTATGTTCCCCATTACTTGTATGGACAAGACCTATATTATATAGTATATAACTTCGATCATAAGGGTCAGTTTCCAGTCGCATAGCTTCATAATAATTTTGTAAAGCTTCCGCATATTCCCCTTCCGATTGAGCTGACATCCGTTACGGTCGTTCATTCCATTGAAATGATCTCCGCTTCAAAACCGTACATGAGATTCCCACCTCATACGGCTCCTCCTTTCTTTACAGTACGTAATACGGGGAGTAATCCGTGAAATTGAAAAACAAAAGAAAAAGATTCTGACCCAATATTATGAATTAACAGGGGCTAGTGTATTTCCAATGAATCTCTAGCCATCCTTCTTGCAAAGATTCTTTTCCAAACCCCAAGGATCTTAATACTAGGAATGGAACCTCTAACAGTTTCTTTGTTCTTAACGCCCTGTATTCTCCGGGGATTAGTCACTTCAACAATCTCCGATGGTTCAATTATAGGGGTATCCGAAGTACAAACGAGATGGATGTTTGTTGTCCCAACCATTCTCACTACCCCTCGGAAAAGGGTAATGCATATGAGCTATAACGAAGCTTTTGTGTTGTCGATTTCCATACGTAGTGCTTTCTCCCCCCATGCGCACCTATCAGATAGGTTCCACTATACAAGCAAGGCCTATTGCATAGGTGTAACCTTTCGCTCGGTACTAAAATCCTCAGGAGATAAAAGCATCTAAGGCTGCATTGATCGGGGATACACGACAGAAGGAATTGTTCTATCTCCAGAACTCACCTTCACTGAGCGTAAGTTTTCTTTGACCCAATTTTGATTCCCAAATACCTTTTCTTTCCCAAAAGGGGAAGAACGGAAAAAATATCAAATCACACCATCTCTGTAATAGGTAAATGCTTCTTTCTCCCCCGGAGCCATCGGGATTATTCGCAATAAGATATCCGCTACAATTGTGAAGGTCTTATCAATAAAATTGTCATTTCTCTGAGATCTAGGCATAGTCAATTACATATTTTATAATTTCCTTCATTCCCTTACGCAAATGATTCCATGAACGAAATTTTTTCTGGTGCACAATACCATAAAATGGATTTCCTTACAATCATAAATATGTTATCATTCTATTTATTCCAATTTATTCTTTCAAATGGGAATAGATAGGGAATATTTGGAATAATTGTTCATTAGTAATATTGATGAATAATAATGGGAAAAAAGATTCGTATTGAAAGAATACTAGATTCGGTGAACTCGAGAAGTCCAGTTTGATCATGATCCAAACAAAGAAAGAGTTAAACGATCGAGCATTGCATAATGAGAAGGATGATTTAAGATTTCCTTAAATAGGAAAAAGTTTGAGAAAATGTATTTTCGTCTTTCCAGGGGGGGATTGAATCATTACTTTATTTATTATCTATTTATTTCCGCAAGATCGAACTGATCGTACCTGAACAAAAAGAATTCGTAAGGAACTCGCTATTCACTAATTTTCTTAATTAGAACTAAGGAATCTCATAGGTAGGAAAGATGGCCGAGCGGTTCAAGGCGTAGCATTGGAACTGCTATGTAGGCTTCTGCTTATCGAGGGTTCGAATCCCTCTCTTTCCGTATTTTCGCCCTATTATTTTATTCTCATCTATTGTTTTTCCAATCTATTTAATCCCAATAAGACGATCTCCTAATTCCGGGATCAATCTCCTTCTATTTGTGATATAAAAAATAGAACAAACATTGGTTCGTGGTATGGGAAAGGTAAGATAAAGATCATTTTAAGAAGCAATAAAAGTATCGTGGATAACAAGATTCTAATGTAACGGTAACGTACGGAAGGATCATAAAATGTCCCCTTCGGGGAGGGGGGGGAAAGAAGGGAAAAGAAGAACATAATTTCCAGATGTCCAGCAACCCAACCCCTCCTTTTCATTTCATTCTCGATTCAAGCTTGACGGGAATAATACTCTACGACCAGCAATTCATTAATCTTTAAACTGATCCATTTACTATCTATTATTTGATTGATGAATCCTTTATATTGTAACGAATTAAAAGTCAAATGATTTGGCAATTTATCCCTCTGGAACAGATCTATATTCTTTCTAATGATAGCTCTCAATCTTTGTTGATCTCTTATAGTAATCACATCTTGGGGTTTGCAAGGGTAACTTGGTATATCTACCATATGGTCATTGACCCGGATATGTCCATGATTAACTAATTGTCTAGCTCCGGGAATGGTCGGAGCCATACCTAATCGAAAAATAATATTATCCGAACGCATTTCAAGTAATTGCAATAGGACCTGACCCGTTGATCCCTTGGCTCTTCTAGCTATACGAACATATTTCAGTAATTGTCGCTCTGTTAGTCCGTAATGAAAACGCAATTTCTGTTTCTCTTCTAGCCGGATACGATATTGAGATATTTTCCTGGAAGAAGACCGGTTTATAGAGTCATTTCTGTATTTGGGTCTTTTACTAGTGAGCCCTGGTAAAGTTTTCAGACGACGTATTATTTTTAAACGAGGTCCCCGATAACGGGACATAGAAACTCCTTATTCAATTAACAAATAGTGCTGGAAAGAAGAAAGAATAGTATAACCCGTACGAGTACTGGAATTCTTTGATATGGAGAACGAAGATCTTTCTCTAATTTGTTATAGATCCTAATAGCTCCAATAATTCATCCCGTTCCTAGTTGGGAGTAAGTGATCATGGCATGACGGAACCGACGAACGATCGGAAGAGTATTCTTCCATTCCATCTTGATCCTAAACTTTGTGGATTATGGAAATGAGAGGAACAGAAAAGAGCCAGCTATCGGGATCGAACCGATGACCATCGCATTACAAGTGCGATGCTCTAACCTCTGAGCTAAGCAGGCTCAATGGAATATAACTCCTCATTTCATTGGCGTGAGATCCGTAGATTCTTTTGGAATCCTAACAATTATAGCGCGAATCAGATTTAATGATGCAATCTAGATTACAATTACAACGGAACATCACCTGAATGTAGATTCAAAGGAAAGAAAAAGGAAGTAAGGAAGGGTCAATTGATATCGATCGTTTTACTCACTATTCCAAATGGACTAGAGGAGGATCATAACATTGCATTGAAAATGCAGAAATAATATAATGATTCCCAGTCATATTCGATTGGAGTAAAGATAGAGATGGCGAGAGAGGGGGAGTGAGTAGGAGAGGATATTTTTCCCACCCAATATTGAGCAAATATCCAATGAATAACGCTGATGGAGATTACATAATAGAATTACATTAAGGTATGATCTCGTTCTCCGAGAAGGGGATATGGCGGAATTGGTAGACGCTACGGACTTGATCGAATTGAGCCTTGGTATGGAAACCTACCAAGTGATAGCTTCCAAATCCAGGGAACCCTGGGATATTTTGAATGGGTAATCCTGAGCCAAATCCGGTTCATAGAGACAATGGTTTCTTTCCTAGGATAGGAAGGGGATAGGTGCAGAGACTCAATGGAAGCTATTCTAACGAATGAATCTCATTTGGGGTCCAGTACTCTTCTACTCTAGATAGGGAGTTAAATCATCAGTTTTTGGAATAAATGAAATGATTGGACGAGGATAAAGATAGAGTCCAATTCTACGTGTCAATGTCAACAACAATGCAAATTGCAGTAGGAGGAAAATCCGTTGGCTTTATAGACCGTGAGGGTTCAAGTCCCTCTATCCCCACCCAGGTTCACTCCCGAACGACTGATCCATTTTATCCAATTCCGTTAGTTTGAATCCATTCTCACTTCTTTATTCTTTCACCTCAATATTTTATTTATTCATGAAGAGAAGAAATGATAACATTAATCTTTCCATCTTATGACAAGTTGAGTTGATCAGTTGATCAATTCATTTTGTCATATATGATCCACATAGATGAGATCATTTGGAAATTATTCGATCGCAGTCCATTTTTTCTCATATTAGTTACTTCCAGATCGAAAAGAATAAAGATCATTATCAAAACTGGGAAAAAGAATTTTCTTCCTTATCTTTAGTTGACACAATTTCAAACCCTGTGCCAGGATGATACACAGGAAAGAGCCGGGATAGCTCAGTTGGTAGAGCAGAGGACTGAAAATCCTCGTGCCACCAGTTCAAATCTGGTTCCTGGCAAGATTTCAATATCCATGCCATGTATCCATATCCATCTATATCTTCTATCTAGATGGATATGGGTACATTAATATTGACAGATACATATCTATATGTAAATACGGATACACCCTGATAAAAATAGATAGATGAATCAATCTATTCATTCCGTCCGAACCGAAACACAACTAGTACCGTAAAGAAGCGGCCATATACTGGAGAGTCTGGCCCAATTCGTTCGACGGATCGTTTGGGGTAGTTTAACTGGATTTGGAATTGTTTGATCGAGTAAAGGTAACTTTATAGGATTAATCATTCGCTTTATGTCATTTTTGACTTCCCTCCCCCCTCCCCCCCTTCGAATACTCGGAACTAAATAAAGACCATTCCGATGCTCCTTTTCGCTACGCATGAACTGAACCAACGATGAAAATAAGCACGAGAATTGAAGCTTTTATAAATGCGGATATACCCTATATACTAGAACTCATAGTCCATAGATAAAGGGAGACTGTTCCAACATCAGGAACAACAAGAACTGGAGCGAACATGTAATGAATGATCCTAGATCGAATCCAAGTATCTTCCATTGGTTCGATACCTGATTCGTAACTAGTAGTCCGGTTCTTGACCAATGGGTCCAAAACTGAGGCTAGATATTAATGAAAATATACAGCCAGAAAGTCTCATATTCGGGAAATAGGAACATGAATATACTCCCTTGAAATAGATCAAATTATTCTATTTTTCCGTCAACTTGTTCATCATTCTCCCACCCACCATAGGTGGAAGACCAAAGAACCGAACAATCGATACAATCAATTCTAATTGATTCACATATTATTGTTCAGTCCGTCCATGGCTTATTACAAAATGAATTCAATGAAATGTTACTCAACTGTCTGTTGAGAATACTTGACATGAATCAAATATGAGAGAATGTGATTGGGTCCCGAACTACCCAATTTCAGACCCGAGTCTATACTCATATTATAGTATGAGTATGTTTATGATCTTTATCCAGCATCCATGGCTGAATGGTTAAAGCACCCAACTCATAATTGGCGAACTCGCGGGTTCAATTCCTGCTGGATGCAGGGGAACTGCACATATCCATTACTTATGGAATGGGAAGAAGGATGAGAAATAACAACAAACATTAACTAACCTATGATATATCTGTATAATAAAATTGGTATATTATTCGATATAATAGCTACAGGCATTATGGGAAAAAAGGTAAAAAGAAGAAAAGATAGAAAAAAACGAAAGGAGGGATAAAAATTTATGGATGGGGTGAAATATCCAGTACTTACAGAGAAAAGTATTCGTCTATTAGAAAGGAATCAATATACTTTTAACGTCGATTCGCAATCGAACAAAACAAAAATTAAAAATTGGATTGAGCATTTCTTCGATGTTAAAGTAATAGCTATGAACAGTTATCGCCTCCCTGAAAAAGGAGGAAAGAAAGGGTCAATGATAAAACATCCAATACGTTGTAAACGTATGATTATTACACTTAAAACCGGTGATTCTATTCCACTCTTTTCAGAACAATAAGATTTTCAAATTGAAACTAAATGGCCATCCGTTCATATAGAATTTTAACTCCGGACACACGCAATAGATCCATATCAGATTTCGATGGAAGAGTGCAGTTTGACCCGCAGAAGAAATTGACCTCTGGACAGCATCATTGTGGGAAAGGTCGTAATGGGAGAGGAATTATTACCGCAAGACACAGGGGCGGAGGTCACAAGCGTTTGTATCGTCAAATTGATTCTCGACGGGATAAGGAAAACATATCGGGAGAAATTGTAACCATAGAATACGACCCTAATAGAAGTGCATACATTTGCAAGGTACACTACAAGAATGGTGATAAGATGTATATTCTGCATCCTAGAGGGGTCATGATTGGAGATACTATTCTTTCTGGTCCAAAAGCTCCTATATCAATAGGAAATGCCCTACCTCTGAGTGCGGTTTGAATTATTAATTAACGTGATCGGAAGCAACCGATTGGGTTTACAGCGAAACCTATAAATCTATCACTGATCCAACTAGGATACTTTTACGGGACGAACCCCAAAGGGAAACTGAGGATAAATGACAGCAGGTGATTGGATTCAAAAATTGTTCATATCGGATCATTGGTTCCGAAGATATGATAATATGGAGAGGACCAGATTGTTTGTCCGAAGCATGAAAAAAATGGGAGGCACCCTCGAAAAAGACAAGTTACTCACATTTGATCTGATGGTCAGAGGCAGATTCGGAGCTGGACAGTGGTAATAATTCCCAAAAGGAAAAGATGGGTAGAGGACAAAAAGTTGAAAGAGAGAGAAGAGAAAAAGATGTTTAATATGCCTCCTACGTTATCCATAACATACGAAAGTATTAGCGTAATTTGATAAAGTCATTCATTCTGAATGCTACATAAAGAATATAAGCCAGATGATGGAATAGAGAGACTTAGGATGTAGAGAATCGGGACATAGAGAATACAATAGATGCCCTTTCTCATCTCGATTCTATTTAATAGATATATGTGACATCTCATATACATCCAGAAAGCTGTATGCCCTGAGAGAGGCTTGTACAGTTTGGGAAGGGATTTGAATTCATCGGAATAAGAGTCTACTTCAACCAATATGCCCTTAGGCACGGCTATACATAACATAGAAATAACACTTGGAAAAGGTGGACAATTAGCTAGAGCGGCAGGTGCTGTAGCAGAACTGATCGCAAAAGAAGATCGATCGGCCACATTAAGATTACCATCTGGAGAAGTTCGTTTAATATCTGAGAACTGCTCAGCAACAATTGGACAAGTGGGTAATATCAATGCAAAGAATAGAAGTTTCGGTAAAGCTGGAGCTAAACGTTGGTTGGGTAAGCGTTCTGAGGTAAGAGGAGTAGCTATGAACCCTGTAGACCATCCTCATGGAGGTGGGGAAGGAAGAACCCCAATTGGCAGAAAAAAACCCGTGACCCCCTGGGGCTATAGTGCGCTTGGAAAGAAAAGTCGGAAGAGGAATAGATACAGTGATGCTTCAATCCTTCGTCGACGTGAGTAAGAATGGTTGGATACCCATAAATAAAAAACAAAAAAAAGAGGGAATAAAGGTAATTGATCATGGCACGTTCACTGAAAAAAAATCCTTTTGTGGCTAATCATTTATTGAGGAAAATTAAAAATCTAAACATAAAGGAAGAAAAGAAGATAATAGTGACCTGGTCCCGGGCATCTGTCATTGTACCCGCAATGATCGGTCATACAATTGCTGTTCATAATGGGAGGGAACATTTACCTATTTATGTAACAGATCGTATGGTAGACCATAAATTGGGGGAATTTGCACCTACTTTACTTTTTCAGGGACATGCGAGAAACGATAAGAAATCTCGTCGTTAATTGAGAGATACTTGTCATTCATTGGGGAGGGTGAAGTCAATGGGAAATAATAGTTCAGGTCCAAAGATACGAGCTTTGGCAAGAAATATACGTATGTCTGCTCATAAAGCACGTAGAGTCATTAATCAAATTCGTGGTCGTTCATATGGACAAGCACTTATGATACTGGAACTGATGCCTTATGGGGCCTGTTATCCCATATCACAATTAATTCATTCTGCGGCGGCGAATGCAAATCACAATATGGGTTTGAACAAAGCCAATTTACTCGTCGGTAGAGTTGAAGTGAATGAGGGTGCTGTTTTCAAAAGGGTTCAACCTAGAGCTCAGGGACGTGGTTATCCAATACAGAAACCCACTTGTCATATAACTATTGTATTGGAAGAAATCTCCAGATCGAATGATCCGATTATGTCAATAGAATCCCGAGAAAGAGGATAGGTATGGCACAGAAAATAAATCCACTTGGTTTTAGACTGGGTGTAACCCAAAATGATCGTTCCCATTGGTTCGCACAACAAAGGAATTATTCCAAAGATCTCCGAGAAGATCAGAAAATACGTACTTGCATTGAAAACTATGTACGAACACATATGAAGAGCTCCTCAAATTATGGAGGAATTGCACGTGTAGAGATTAGCAGAAAGATCGATTTGATTCAGGTAAAAATCTATATTGGATTTCCCAACTTGTTGTTAATAGAAGGTAGGGGTCAAGGAATTGAAAAATTAAGAAACGATGTACTAAATATGCTCGATTCTGTGGACCGAAAACTTCACATTGCCATAGAAAAAGTTGCGAAACCCTATAGAAAACCTAATATTCTTGCGGAGTATATTGCCCTACAACTAGAGAATAGAGTTCCATTCAGAAAAACAATGAAGAAAGCTATTGAACTGGCTGAACGGGAAGATGTAGAAGGTATTCAGATCCAAATCGCAGGACGTCTCGACGGAAAGGAAATTGCCCGGGTCGAATGGGACAGGGGAGGTAGGGTTCCCCTACAGACAATTCGAGCTAGGATTGATTATTGTTATTATCCGGTTCAAACCATCTATGGAGTTTTAGGGATCAAAATTTGGATTTTAGAGGATTAGGAATAATTGGTCTTTTTCCTAATATGCCCGATCATGGATCATCAATTCTATCAGATCGAATAGAAATTAGATTTACCATTTTGGAACCGTGCTATGCTTAGTGTGCGACTCGTTGGAATCGAGCTTTTCATTCTTTTCCGGAGTTATGGAGAACTCGAAATAAGAACGGATTGGTCCCTGGTATAAAAAAACTAGAGACTAACTCATTGCTTCATATTGCCAAGATCCAATAACTATGGGTATATACACCTCGTAAAGACTTTCTTCCACGAAAGATAAAAATCTCATTTTTTTCTTTCGTGAAGCGAGAAAGGTGTTTGGTAATGCGGAAAAAGAAAAAAAAAAGGAGAAATGAAATCTTCTCCCAATATTGTATGGTTCATTAATTACTCTCCGAAAAGCAGTGTGATAAAGCATAAGAATCATCCTGACTCATTCAAGCAAGATTGAAGGGATTCAGTTTATGAAGGAGAAAGAGCTTCGGGTCGATGGAAACTAAGGAAATTGATTCCGTAACAGATGAAAAGAAAGCTCCATTGCGGAGGGAAGACCTGGGCATTTAGATAGAAGCTATGGAACGATGGAACCTATGACTGCATAAGATCATATAGGAATCTTAATCATTCATTGGATAGGATGGCGAAATAAACCGAAAACGAATTAATCTAATTGGAGTCTCTGAGTAAGTCGACCCCATGGAGCAAATACCGGAAGAGTCAATATTCGCCTGTGAAATTATTTCTTAAGAGTCTCATTGGATTGAAAGAAAGAGTTTTTCGTCCCGTAAATTAGATTCTATCTATGATATGCATAATGCGTAGATATAGACTCATTTATATATATAACTAATAACTAACTACATATTGTCCAATTTGACATAGATTCTTCACAAGGAGCCGGATGAGAAGAAACTTTCATGTCCGGTTCTGGATTAGAGATGGGATCAAAATACTATAAACCATCGACTATAACCCAAAAAGAACAAAATTTCGTAAACAACATAGGGGAAGAATGAAAGGAGTATCTTATCGCGGCAATCGTATTTGTTTCGGTAGATTCGCTCTTCAAGCACTTGAACCGGCTTGGATCACATCTGGGCAGATAGAAGCCGGACGAAGAACGATTACTCGTTATGCCCGTCGTGGCGGAAAAATATGGATACGTATATTTCCCGACAAACCTATTACAATGAGACCTGCGGAAACACGTATGGGTTCCGGGAAAGGATCTCCCGAATATTGGGTATCTGTCATCAGACCAGGTCGAATACTTTATGAAATGGGCGGAGTATCCGAAACCGTCGCTAGAGCAGCTGCTAGAATAGCTGCATACAAAATGCCTATACGTACTCAATTTGTTACTATTTAACGCATACAGAATGAAAGAGCTATTTCTGGTGGAAGAAGATTATTAGTTCGTAAGAACTCTTCCTTTTCTTCTCTTTTTTTTTTTTCATGTTATCCGCCGAGGTAACAAATATTTTGGAGGAAAAATGATTCAGTCTCAAACTTATTTGAATATAGCGGATAACAGTGGAGCCCGAAAAATAATGTGTATTCGAGTTCTAGGAGCAAGTAATCGTAAATGCGCTCATATAGGTGATGTTATCATTGCTATAATTAAAGAAGCAGTACCTAACATGCCCCTGGAAAAATCAGAAGTAGTTAGAGCCGTAGTTATACGCACCTGTAAAGAACTTGAACGTGACAATGGAATGATGATACGATCTGATGATAATGCAGCAGTTGTCATTGATCAGGAAGGAAATCCAAAAGGAACTCGAGTTTTTGGTCCGGTTGCTCAGGAATTGAGACAATTGAATTTCACGAAAATAGTTTCATTGGCTCCCGAAGTCTTATAAGTACTGATAGATCTTGTACAGATCTTCTACTGATAGTTCATCAAATGGTATATTGATCAATTCATTGCATCTCAGGCATATTCCTCGAAGAAAATAGAACATGCCTTTTATATCGAGACCAGGAATTCCTAAGAATTCGTTCGTCATGGGTAACGATACTATTGCCAATCTAATTACTTCTATAAGAAACGCCGACATGGTAGGAAAAGGAACGGTTCGAGTAACAGCTACTAATATTACCAAGAACATCGGAAGGATCCTTTTACGAGAAGGTTTTATAGAAGATGTTAGGGAACATCAGGAAGGCCAAAAATCTTTTTTGATATCGACTTCAAAATATCGGAGAAGGAAGGAAAGGACATATATAACCACGTTAAAGCGTACCAGCAAACCTGGTTCGAGGATTTATTCCAATTATCGAGAAATTCCAAAAGTTCTAGGTGGAATGGGGATCGTAATTCTTTCTACTTCACAAGGAATTTTGACGGATCGAGAAGCTCGACAGAAAAAAATTGGAGGAGAAATATTATGTTATGTCTGGTAATTTATCTCAATTTTGTCCAAAAATATTGATTCTGTAAGATATCCCCATGGTATGAAAAGTCGGAGCAAGTTTGGTTCGAGACACCATTCATCTTCTCATCTTCATCCAAGCACGTTAGTCCATTTTTTTTATCAAAAGAGGAGGAGATTCGATGAACAAACAGAATCTGATCCATGCGGAAGGTTTGGTTACTGAATCACTCCCCAACGGTATGTTTCGAGTTCTGACAGATAATGGATGTCAGATTCTGACTCATATTTCGGGTAGGATTCGACGTAATTCCGTACGAATACTACCAGGAGATAGGGTCAAGGTCGAATTAAGTGCTTATGATTTAAGCAAAGGACGTATAATATATAGACTTAGCAACAAATCTTCAAACGATTGAATCACCTTTTTAACATCTGATGGGGATCGAGAATCATAGATTCAATGGACTCTATTTCTTAGGGAACAAAATGTAATATGAGCAAATTGGAGGGTCACAAATATGAAAATTCGTGCTTCTATTCGTAGAATTTGTGGAAAATGTCGACCAATTCGTAGACGGAAACGAGTTATGATAATTTGTTCCAATCCGAGACATAAGCAAAAACAGGGGTAATCCTCCTCTATATCAATGAACGGATCTAGTAGTAAAATAGATTTCGATATGCATTTTTCGAACTGAACTCATAATGATTAATATGTCAAAAACTACAAGAAAAATTGGTTCACGTAGGAATGAACATCGAGTGCTCAAAGGAGTTATTTACGTTCAAGCAAGTTTTAACAATACCATTGTTACTGTTACAGATGTACGGGGACAAGTTTTTTCTTGGTCTTCTGCCGGTGCCTGTGGATTCAAAGGCACAAGGAGAGGTACACCATTTGCTGCCCAGACTGCAGCAGAAAATGTTATTCGTACATTAATGGATCGGGGTATGGAACGAGTAGAAGTTATGATAAGTGGTCCTGGTCGGGGGAGAGATACAGCATTACGAACCATTCGTAGAAGTGGCATACTATTAAGTTTTGTACGTGACGTAACCCCTATGCCACATAATGGATGTAGACCTCCCAAAAAGAGACGTGTGTAAGAATTGAATGAATTTCAAGAGAAAGAAATGATTTAATAATCTGATCAAATAATCTTGGTATGATTCGAGATGAAATCTCAGTCTCTATTCAGACACTACGATGGAAGTGCATCGAATCCAGAGCATACAGTAAGCGTCTTCATTATGGCCGTTTTGCTCTATCCCCGCTCCGCAAGGGTCGAGCCGATACAATAGGCATCGCAATGCGAAGAGCTTTACTTGGAGAAGTAGAAGGAACATGTATCACACGTGTTACATTGGAGAACATAAAACATGAATATTCCGCGATAATAGGTATTGAAGAATCGGTACATGACATTTTGATGAATTTAAAAGAAATTGTACTTAGAAGTGATTCGTACGGAATTCGAGAAGCTTCTATATATATCGTTGGACCTAGAAATGTAACTGCTCAAGATATCATATTACCACCTTCTGTGAAAATAATTGATACTACACAACATATAGCTAGACTTACTAAATCAATTACTTTTGATATAAGATTACGAATTGAAAAAAATCGCGGATATATTATACATAGTCCAAATAATTATCAGGACGGAATTTTTCCTATAGATGCTGTTTTTATGCCTGTTCGCGATGCGAATTATAGTATTCATTCCTATGGGAGCGGAAATGAAATACGAGAAGTCCTTTTCCTGGAAATATGGACGAATGGGGGGTTAACTCCTAGAGAGGCACTTTACGAAGCTTCTCGAAATTTGATCGACTTCTTTATTCCCTTCCTGCATGGAGAGGAACAGAACATCGATGGGATTAACAATAGAAAAGGGTCTTCTAATATGCCTCCTTTCCCCCTTTTGCACGTATTGACTGATACGGGGGAAACGAAAGAAAAAATAGCATTTCAACATATTTTCATTGACCAATTAGAGTTACCCCCCAGAACCTATAACTGCCTCAGAAGAGCCAATATACATACATTATTGGACCTCTTAAATTACAGTCGAGAAGATCTAATGAGAATGGAACACTTCGGCAAGGAATCTGTCGAACAGGTATTGGAAGTTCTACGAAAACGTTTTGCAATTGATCTACCCAGGAATTAGTTTCAGATTCATTAAATGGTTCCATTCCATCTCTTCATTCATTTCCTTTCCCCAAGTTCTTCTGTAGAGTCATGAAAATAATTTCATTTTGAATCTTTGACATATCTCTATTTCATGGAATATTCGAAAGAAATCTCTGACAATATGGGTAGGGTATATCTAGGGAGATATAATTTGTCTTAAAGCAACTACTCCCTAGATATATGAATAAAAAATGAAGATATTTTTCTATTCGACAGTTGGATCAAATTGGAAAAGACCTAAAGTTAAAGATTCATCAATAGGCAACGCTGCCCCAATACCTAACCAAAGGGCTACTGCAGTACCGATCAAGGATACTGTTGTAGCTACTGGACGACGAAATGGATTCTGAAATTGATTCACATTCTCTAGAAAAGGCACCGTCAATGATCCCGCGGGTACTGAGGCCATTAAAAGGACACCTAATAATTTGTTAGGTACTGTACGAAGTATTTGGAATACGGGGAAAAAATACCATTCGGGCAATATCTCCAAAGGAGTTGCAAATGGATTTGCTGGTTCACCAATCATTGATGGTTCTAGAACCGCTAAACCTATTGTACATGCAATAGTACCTAAAATTACTACTGGAAAAATATATAAAAGATCATTGGGCCAAGCGGGCTCTCCATAATAATTATGTCCCATACCTTTAGCTAATTTAGCCCTTAATACAGGATCATTCAGGTCAGGTTTCTTTGTTATTGGGATAAGTAGATCTCCATGGATCTATCCCCCGAAAGAACCGGACATGCCGATTTTTATCATCCGGCTCGAACAATAACTGGAAGAAGTATATATCACTTCTTTTTTCCCGTGATGGAAGACGGATTGGAAGAATAGGAACTAATAATGTTCATTATCATCCATCATTGGTAATTTTCTTATTCCAGTTAAATGCTCATTACCCAAGTAAGCTCACAAATTCGATCATGATCGATATGCTTTTTGGACCATCTTAGTCCTTGTAATTTGTTTTTATTATCGCGAATAGACCTCAAAAGTTTTTTCGCATACAAGGTATTGACTTGTTATTGATCCGGCCTCTCTCCTTCCTTAGATCCCTTCTTTCACTCCGATAGTTTTTTCCCGTCGAAATGGATGCAAGGAAAATGGATGCATTTTCACACTATGAAAAGGATAAGTAAAGTCATATGATCCAATTATTGATTATATGAAAATATTACCCCATTGACCGGATCTCACGGAGCCCTTCCTGATCCGGATTCGATCATAGAAATAATTCTCTTGGAACGGAAAAAACTGACCGATGCTTTTCCACCCAGGTGCTAAACTTCCTATTTCTGATAAGGAAATTGGGACAGAGACACATTTTCTCATAAATCTTTATGTGGTAGATCGGAGAAAGTATCTGCATGGCCTAATCAATAGTTCAAGTCACACACTCCCATAATCCATCTTCTCCGTCTGAGAATCTACTCCAATTATTTGTTTGTATTGGATTAATAATACTCCAAAATCGAAAGGAGAAATCCGAGGACCATATTTTCTATTTTCTATGGATATTTCCATTTTCTAATAAGAAATATTCCTGGCGATGAGATATTACCATCGTTACTCGGAACAATAAGTTATGAATAGTTATTTTGAATCTATTTTTCCTCTCTATAAAGGACCTGGAATACCCTGCTTACGGATCATTAGAAAATGCATTGGCATAAATACAGCAGTAAGAAGGGGTAATATGAAAGTGTGTAAACTATAAAAACGAGTCAAGGTAGATTGACCCACACTAACACTTCCGCGTAATAACTCTACCAAAGGAGATCCTATTACAGGAATAGCCTCGGGCACACCGGTCACAATTTTCACTGCCCAATAACCAATTTGATCCCAGGGCAAAGAATAACCAGTTACACCGAAAGATACGGTCAGCACACCCAAAATTACACCCGTGACCCAAGTTAATTCACGGGGTTGTTTGAATCCACCTGTGAGATAAACACGGAATACGTGCAGGATCATCATTAGAACCATCATACTTGCCGACCATCGATGGATTGATCGGATTAGCCAACCAAAGTTAACTTCGGTCATTAGGTATTGAACAGAAGCAAAAGCTTCTGTAACGGTTGGACGATAGTAAAAAGTCATAGCAGAACCAGTAGCTACTTGTACTAAAAAACAGGTAAGTGTGATCCCCCCTAGACAATAAAATATATTGACATGAGGAGGAACATATTTACTGGTGATATCATCCGCAATCGCCTGAATCTCGAGACGCTCTTCGAACCAATCATATACTTTATTGAGATAGGTAAACTAAAATTCCCCCTCTGAAAACCGTACATGAGAATTTCTCTTCATACGGCTTAAACAAGAACACACAAATGCTTTTGGACACGAATATCTAAATTGGGGGAAAAGAAAATATCGAGATACTTGATGGTTCGTTGCCTGACCGGCTGGGGAAATGAGGATGGTTCGAAACAATCCAGCATTTCTATTAGAAGACTTTATAGTGCCAAAATTTCAAATAGTGCCAAAATTTCAAGTCGGCTCATCCCTATGATAAATCACTATAGGCCCTTTGAACGATCTTTTACCCTATTCGTGTAATATAAGTTATCTATAAAAGAACTAATATAGACGATCGATAGGAATTATCTTGTCGAGATCTCAATAGATGAATCAATCCAAACCTCAGATTTAGATTATACCCCGATGATTTTCTCAAATCCCCAAAAGGTTTTCTGGGTAATAACCTTTTGATCTTCGCTCACTCAACGAAATATGCTAACTAAGAGAAATCAGATACTAACTATATCATTCTTTGGTCATAATCAGCATAATTATGAAGGGGAATAGATCCTTCAATTTATTATAGGAAATATATCTCTTTCAAATTCTTTATTGGAAGCCTGGTGACGAGGAAATGATAGGTACAAACCATAGTTCAGATCTTCCTGGAACATATCTATAATAGACCTCGTGCTTTAGAGATTCACTATTCTATCAATTAAATATCCAACGAGGTAGGATCATCTTGATGAAGATAACAGATCGGTCTTCTGTACTATAAATCTGGATCAATTTCAACAAGTCGCACACCCATATTCCAAAAATCCTTATAGAAAAGTAATTACACGATCAAACTATTGGAACAAGATAAGCTAAAAACTCAAAACCCCTATTTAGTCTGGGTTTGGATCCCTCAGTTCTTTTTTTTCTTCAAGAGCTCGCCGAACGGATTTTGGAGTTCCTCTAACCCCAACTAACCGGGATCCCATCCAATAAAACGGAAGAATTATAAATCTCCAAGATAATAGATAGGAATACTGCAAATAGAGCCATTGTAAAACCCATAAGAGGAGTAGTTCCCCATCCAGGAGCTACTTTACCATATTCCGAATTAAGCGGTTTTAAGGAACTTCCTACAAGGGTTGGTCTTGGCACGATTTTGGAAGTATCATCAATGGTCTGTGTAGCCATAGAAACTATTGCATTGGTTGAGATCTGTTAACTTTGTTATTATATCGTAAACATACCATGATATTGGGATCACCTAATAATGGAAACTGCAACCTTAGTCGCCATCTCCATATCTTGTTTACTTGTGAGCTTTACTGGTTATGCCCTATACACCGCCTTTGGGCAACCCTCTGAACAACTTAGGGATCCTTTTGAGGATCACGAGGACTAATAGAAAGAATGACCTTCCCCTATAGGGAAGGTCATTCTTTCTTTGATGGGAGAGAAAGAATGAGGATTTGGAGAAGCAAAATTATTTTCCCCCTTTAGTCCGAATTTTGGGTGGTTCTCGGAAGAAAATAGCGAAAAAGATTATCCCTAGGGTCGATACCAACAGGAATGTATAAACCAATGCTTCCATAGATTCGATCGTAATTTACAATTATGGAGATAGCTTTCGTACTAATATTGATTAGAGAAGAGATAGGAGCAATATCATACCACTTGTCTCTTAGTAGTTGGATCTCCCAATTTTTGGAATGCTCCAAATTCTATTCGAGCATCCAAATCCGGGTCGATACCAGCAAAAACATCTCTGAATAGGGTTCTAGCACCATGCCAAATGTGTCCAGAAAAGAAAAGGAGAGCAAATGTAGCATGTCCAAAAGTGAACCAACCCCTTGGACTAGTACGAAAAACACCATCGGATTTTAGAGTAGCACGATCTAATTCAAAAATTTCACCTAATTGAGCGCGTCTAGCATATTTTTTCACTATAGCAGGATCACCAAAACTAACCCTGTCAAGTCCACCACCATAGAACTCAACAGTTACACCTACTTGTTCAACACTATACTTTGATTCTGCCCTTCTAAAAGGAACATCGGCTTTCACAATTCCTTCTTTGTCTACCAGAACTACTGGAAATGTTTCGAAAAAGGTAGGCATACGACGTACAAAAAGTTCATTTCCCTCCTTATCTTTGAAGATAGGGTGTCCTAACCAACCAACAGCTATTCCATCTCCATTGTCCATTGCACCTGCTCTGAATAACCCCCCCTTAGCTGGATTATTACCAATGTAATCATAAAAAGCGAGTTTCTCGGGAATTTTTGACCAAGCTTCCGATAGGCTCAAATTTTCGGCCAGACCGGCACGAACCCGTCGATCTATTTCTTGTTGGAAGTATCCTTGATCCCACTGGTAACGAGTGGGACCAAATAATTCGACCGGAGTAGTTGCGGATCCATACCACATGGTTCCGGCAACAACGAAAGCTGCAAAAAAGACAGCAGCAATACTGCTGGATAGGACCGTTTCAATATTCCCCATGCGTAATCCTATATATAAACGTTGGGGAGGACGAACACTGAGATGGAATAGACCTGCTAATATACCCAATATACCTGCTGCAATATGATGAGAAGCTATTCCTCCCGGAACAAAAGGATCAAAACCTTCAGCTCCCCATGCTGGATCCACTGGTTGTATTTTTCCAGTTAGTCCATAAGGATCAGACACCCATATCCCAGGACCATACAAACCCGTTACATGAAACGCTCCAAATCCGAAACAAGCTACTCCTGAAAGGAATAAATGAATTCCAAATATTTTGGGCAAATCTAAACAAAGTTTTCCCGTACGTTCATCACAGAATAGTTCCAGATCCCAATATACCCAATGCCAGATAGCTGCCAAAAAGCACAGGCCAGAAAACATGATATGTGCCCCGGCCACACCTTCATAACTCCAAATACCAGGATTAATTACAGTTTCTCCGGTGATGCTCCATCCACTCCATGAATTCTTTATTCCCAAACGAGTCATAAAAGGTATAACGAACATACCTTGTCTCCACATTGGATCAAGAACAGGATCGGATGGATCAAAAACTGCTAATTCGTACAAAGCCATTGAACCGGCCCAACCAGCAACTAGAGCTGTATGCATTATATGTACAGCAATTAACCGGCCAGGATCATTCAATACGACGGTATGAACGCGATACCAAGGCAAACCCATGAAAACACCCCTTTATCGGAAAAAGTAGACACTATGTAACTTTCTCACATTGGATTGGAATAGATCATGCTATCGAGCTAGACCTCCGGATCATCTCGAAGGTGAACATCTATTAACTTGGACATTGCTAATGATGGAACAGGTTCGAAACAATTCTGTTCATACATAATAGCAGGGAGAAGCAAATAATACATAATAGCAGGGAGAAGCAAAGATATTTTATCGTTTGTATGTACCAATACACAATGTGGGGATTGGTCCCATTTATACAGAGAAAACGCATAAATACTTGTTCATTATTCCAGGAACCTGCGAAAAAAAGAGGAAACTAGATCTCCCTATTCATCCTTCTGTTCGTCCATGAACGATATCTCCTTTCCTTCCAATTTATGGATCAGGTGGGATGTACTTTCTAATAAACACGTACCAGAAGTTCGTTTACATAGTAGTGATATTTTTCATTTCTCTTTTTATCTTTGGATTTCTATCGAACGATCCAGGACGTAATCCCGGACGTAAAGAATAGTCGAAAAAGTATCTAGCTTTTTCGTTCCGTAGAAAGATCCGGAATTATCCGTTTTCAGGATCAATAGTGACCGAACGGAGAGAGAGGGATTCGAACCCTCGGTACGGATGATCCGTACTACGGATTAGCAATCCGCCGCTTTGGTCCGCTCAGCCATCTCTCCAAAATGGAATGTAACAAAATGAATGGTGGAGTGAGGATGTATACCATAGCATGCATGTATTGTCGATACAATCCGTACATGCTACGGATTGTATCGACAATATATGCAATGAATATAGCAATTATTCAGACGGATGGAAGGATTCGAACCTCCGAATCGTTAAAAATAAAGAATCAATCATACAGCGCTTTACCTAATCTGAACGCTAAAAAACCTGCTGTAAAAGCAAGAACAAAGGCTATCAAAAATTTGATTTCTAATATCATACATACCCTCTCCAATTTTTTTGAATTAATTAGTTACACGGAACGGATTAGTCCATTTATTTCTATCTAGTTTCAAAACCTAGATATTGAAATACATTCATTAATAAGCTCTCTATCTATTTGATGTATTTTTGTAAATGTTACTCAACGCTATTGTAATGTTACTCAAGGCTATTGTAAAGATATTAGTTGTTCAAGGCTATTGTTTCCTAATTGAAACTACACAGATGGAGAAGGAGAAGAGAAAATAGAAGTGTGAAAAGTGATTGATCCCGACAACATTTTATTCATACATCCATCAAGTCGATGGTATCATAGGGGTGAAAGAAAACGAAATGAATCTAGAGGTTATTGCACAGCTCACTGTTCTGACTCTGATGGTTGTATCAGGTCCATTAGTAATTGTTTTATCAGCAGTTCGCAAAGGTAATCTATAATTACAATGAGCCATCTCCAGGAATGAAATACTATTTACCCAAGTATTGAATCTCCGGGGATGGAGATTCATGTAATGATGAAAACGAGGTAATTATTGATAGAAACTTTCAATGGAGGTTGATAACTCCTCATCTTCCTATTGGTTGGACAAAAGATCGATCCGTATGTTACAATCGGATCGTGGCGGGTATAGTTTAGTGGTAAAAGTGTGATTCGTTACATTATCAACTCGAATAGTTGAAGGATCTTTTACATGGATCTCTGATCCATCTAAAACTCTATTTCCAGATAGGTTAAAAACCTCCCCTATGAATACCATCCACGATGGAAGAGTTAATGTGTGACATAACTTCATATACTTTACGTTCCCATATTAGAGTATAGTGCTTCACTTCTTTCCATTAAAACAAATGCCCGTTGGTGTTCCAAAAGTTCCTTTCCGAGCCCCTGGAGATGAAGATGCAAATTGGGTGGACTTATACAACCGACTTTATCGAGAGAGATTACTTTTTTTGGCTCAGGATATCAATCACGAGATTGCAAATCAACTAATGGGTCTCATGGTATATTTGAGTGCAGAAGATGCAAATCAAGATATGTTCTCATTTCTTAACTGTCCCGGTGGATCAGTAATACCGGGAGTAGGTCTTTTTGATGTTATGCAAATAATAGTACCAGATGTACATACAATATGCATGGGGGTAGCTGCTTCAATGGGATCTTTCATCCTAATCGGAGGAGAAATTACAAAACGTATAGCATTACCTCACGCTAGGGTTATGATCCACCAACCTGCTAGTTCCTATTATGACGGACCGGCCGCAGATTTTCATAAGGAATCGCAACACGTAACGATGCTTCGTGATTACATAACAAAATGTTATATAGAAAGAACAGGTAACTCTGGAGAGGTCATTCAACGGGACCTGAACAGAGATGTTTTTATGTCAGCAACAGAAGCTCAAGCTTATGGCATTGTTGATGCCGTAGCGGAAGGTTGATGGAAGATCCTCTTTTTTTCTTTTTTTATTAACTGTAATTTTATCTCTTTGTTCCTAAAAAAAAAAGGGAAAGTTATTAATCACCCGATATGGTTAGGATCAATCTGAACCAATTGATTCCGCATACAATCCAGCCAGAATGCCCACTATTCAACAACTTATTAGAAATGCAAGACAGCCAATAGAGACTAGAAAAAAATCTCCTGCTCTTCGAGGATGTCCTCAGCGTAGAGGAGTATGTGCTAGGGTGTATGTGCGACTCGTTTGGATCAAAAGCTGAAACAGACTGGTAAATTCTTACAACGGAATAACAGAAGAATTTTCCCACTGTAACCAAGTACAGATCCATCATCTAACCTTACCGGGGATGAAATTTATGGTTTCCATTGGTGCAAATCCAATCACCTTTATGTGGGATGAAAAGCAATTCCTCATTGGTAGCGAATGGTCATCAATCCATTGAGCGGGGAAATCATGCAAATTTAAGAAGCATAAAGTTTATGCTCATATTGCTGCGAGAACGGAACAACAGGGTCAGCTACCTGGCCAACCCCAGAATTACATGTCGTTACTGTATGAATAGATCTTGTAATGAGAGTATTTATTACTTGATGATTCAAGAGTAGAGCTGGAGATGGTAAACCGTACAAGTTACCAATAACATACTTATTTCATATTTCGGAAATGAATAAGAAGCTCCGGCGTATGAAGAGGACCTTACCGTTGGAGAAAGAACCATAGAAACGATGAAACCCATGATTTTTTTCTCATTCTCAGTACGAGGTCCCAGTCCTTGCTTACCCGGAAGATGCCTATCCAAAGGGAATTATGGTTGGGAAGGTTGCAGTAGCAAAAGCCATTGGAACTTTTATTTTCTAAATAAGAAGAATCAGCGTTATTCTCAATGGACCAAACAAATGACTAACCGAGAAAAAGATTAGCGATTCATGAGAGTAAACTTCAATGACCAGAGTGAAACGTGGATATATAGCTCGAAAACGTCGGAAAAAGATTCTTGCATTTGTATCAGGCTCTCGAGGGGCCCATTCGAAACTTTTTCGAACTGCTAACCAACGGAAAGCTAGAGCCTTAGTTTCCGCTCACCGAGATAGAGGTAAACGCAAGAGAGATCTTCGTCGTTTGTGGATTACTCGGATCAATGCAGCAGCCCGTGCTAATGGAGTCTCTTATAACAGATTCATCCAATATTTGTATAAGAGGCAGTTGCTTCCAAATCGTAAAACACTTGCGCAAATAGCTGTATTAGATAGTAATTGCTTTTCTACCATCTTTAAGAACTTATCGTGTGATGAAATAGGTTAGATATAGATGAAAGAAATAGCTAGAGATGAAATGAATATAACAGATTCTCCCGGAGAATTCCCTCCGGGAAGGTAGAACCATTGAAATATTTTTCAATATTGGATTGGAAATGAACGAAACGAAAAGAATGAAATCCAATTTTTTTCCAAGAATGAAATCCTGTCAATTTTTTCGACAATAGACTAAAGATCTGCATCTTTATCGAACAGATATCCTAGCTCCGATTTAATTAAGAAGTAGATTTATTTCCCATTTCTATGGATCAAATTAGTTTTCATTATAAAGAAAAGGTAACAAAGATAGAATACGAGCTCGTTTAATAGCGTTAGTCATTAGACGTTGTTGTTTCGAGGTCAATCTATTAACTCGGCCGGATAATATTTTGCCTTGCTCGCTAATAAATCGACTAATTAGGCTCATATTTTTATAATCGATCCGATCTCCCGACCCAATTGGTGACAAATGTCTACGAATTGGTGTCAAATGTCTACGAAAAGATCGCTTGGGTTTTTCCATAGTTTGTTTCATGAACCTTTTGAATACTATTTATTCCAAATCTTTATAAAATATCGTTCCATTAAAGATCTTGTTGAAATACCATTTCTTTTTATATCTGTGATCTATTCTTATCCCTGGATAGGAGTAGTACGTTTAATCTCTTTTTTTTATCTCTCCGTGAATGGTATGCTTGTAACAATAGGGACAAAATTTCTTTAATTCCAATCGAATAGGTGTATTGCGTCGATTTTTCCGAGTCGTATATCTAGAAATTCCCGGGAATTTTTTATAAACACTATCTTGGGTACAACTAGTGCACTCCAAAGTAATTGTTACTCTTACATCTCCGCTCTTGGCCATAAACTTACTCTGGATATTGGGTCTACTTTGCTTTTCAATCTGAAAAAGAAAGAGGGAAAAAGGGATAGAAGTTGATAACCGGAGATCTCACGATGAAAGATTTGAAAGTAAAAAAATCCTTGATCAGGAGTTTTCAGTTGTACTTACAAAATTGAATGTGGAAAGAACCTTTGGATCTATATTTCTACTTTGATTCTACCCCCCCCATTCCATTCCCAAACTTGGATCTCTATTTTGGGCTAAATCAACTAATTTGTCCAAGCCAAGAGGTAGGAGAAGTAGATCCAACACAATTTTTTCCTTCGGTTTCAGGGGGAGGACAAAAATTAAAAAGAGATAGTAAAAGTCAGAGCATCTGGAAAAAAACGATTGATTTCTATCAATAGACCGGCTATCAAAATGAACCATGAAATAGCTAACACAGGTGCTGTGGAAAGATAGGTCTTTAGATCTTGCATTGTAAATTCTCCTTATCGATCATAATACGTAAGTAATTAAACCCAATAGTTATGAATCTCTTGTAGGGGAAACTCGTAACTTATGAATATATGTATAATGTGATCCGGGCTGGGTTCTTAAGAGAAATAAAGGTGTAAAAATGTGGGAAACAGATTTCAAATTCTATAAAATAACATTGTCTAATGATTAGAAGGGATGTAGCGCAGCTTGGTAGCGTGTTTGTTTTGGGTACAAAATGTCGCAGGTTCAAATCCTGTCATCCCTACCTATCCCTTCTTTTTTATGGAAAAAGAGAGGAACCAAAGATCATTTGATATCGATTCGAATGGAACATAAAATAATTGAATCGTATCAGATGCAAAAATTTTTGATACTCGTAGAGTATCAACGAAAGGTATTTTTCCTTCCCTTTATCTCCATATTTTGAGGAAGCGCTCTTAGTTCAGTTCGGTAGAACGTAGGTCTCCAAAACCTGATGCCGTAGGTTCAAATCCTACAGAGCGTGATTTTGTTCCTAGAAAATCCAACCCTCTAGATTATCGAGAATTCCGTTCCAACTGGAACAAGCAATGGAATCTGACCTCCCAGGAAAAATAGGAGGCCAAGCCAATGAAATGGGAAAATATTCCCGGATCAAATATCCAATTGATCACCACGTCGGTATTGTGAATATGCAGTTACGAATAATCCGGCCAAAGTTATAGGAATTAGACCTAACACAATTCCGGATGGCAAAGCCTCAATCATTTCGATTCAACGGAATAAGTAGGGATAATAGCTATCCTGGATAGTACCCTGAATTTGCTATAAATCTCAATGATCAGAAATTTATATAGAGAGAACCAACGAAATTATTGAAATTGAAATAGTGAACTGAGAGGGTTTCCCCTTCCTTCATTTCAAATAAGTTGTATCTTGCTCGAGCTAATGAATAGGACTAGGGTGAAAATTATGGAAGCCAATAACAAACCAAAATAACTAATTATAGTAGACGTGGAAGGACTGAATGAAATATGGTTTATACATATCTTCATGAGACAATTACCTAAATTTTTCTTTCCATAACCTTGAAATCAGAATACAAAAGATCAATTGTCCCAATTCGTACCAATTCAGGATCTTATATCTACTATAAGATATGTATGAACGAACATGGATGAGAGGAAATAAATCTATGGTTTCATTTTCTTCATTATGCTAGAAATCCCCACATCGATCGAGTAACTCATGAATAGCACCTGCGAACCCCTTCACAAATTGTCGAACGTAATCTTCTTACAGGGTGAATAAATTATCAATCAGTACGATTGGATCACCTGGCATTATCTTCTTTACCGGACCAGTAGCAGCTATCGGTCCAGAGACTGGACCGTAAGAAATCTCTTCTACAGACATAGTCAAAGTTTTGTTAATTTCACGTTTAGGTGTAAGAATATGAATATCCAGTTTGTCCTTTCATTTCTAGATCTTATTGATCCAATCATTCGATCCTCTAGATGGATTAGGTTTTTTCAATATTCATGAAATTGACTAGGTTCTATTGCATGCACTATCAACTCGGTTTTATCCAATGAGTAATACCTACTCGTTAATACAAGGTACTATATAATAAGTCCGTGGCATAATTCCATGTGCACCAGATACTATTGGAAGAGCGACATACATCTGCATAGCACCAATAATCCCCGTGCAATTTGAATTACTGAGATCATCTACGTGGACATAATGTCATGTCGGAATGAAAAAGCAAGGGGTAAAAGTATAATATTCTGGATGAGATAGTGATTGCCTTTGCTCCTGGCACTAATCCTCTTTTTCGGTTCTACAACCACCTGTAGAAGCTAATTCCGATCGAAAATTTCCATGGTCTATGCAATTGTTACAACATTTATCGAGGGGTTCCCTCGGAACATGCAATATTCTCTTTTTTCTGTTGGGATTCAGTTGACCAAACAGAGATGGAATAACTGGCAGGAACAGAATCATTCTATCCCGTTCCTTCTCGATACTCATCAAAATTGTATTGCTGTGTCGGAAGAAGGCTAGCTATACTGGTCCAGTAGACTTCAAAGATACCCTTGGTATAACATTGACAATCGAACAAGGATTGGAGAAGATATCAGTAGTTTTCCATTTCCTGATCTCTATCTTTCATGGGATCAATTCCCCCTTGACTGACTTTACAATAATATATGGAGCTGAGCATGTCTGGGAATACAGGAGAACGCTCCTTTGCTGACATTATTACTAGTATTAGATACTGGGTTATCCATAGCATTACTATACCTTCTCTATTCATTGCAGGTTGGTTATTTGTCAGCACGGGTTTGGCTTATGATGTGTTCGGGAGCCCCCGGCCGAATGAGTATTTCACAGAAAGCCGACAAGAGGTTCCATTAGTAACTGGCCGTTTCGATCCGTTAGAGCAACTCGATGAATTTACTAGATCTTTTTAGGAGGCACTAATGACTATAGATAGAACTTATCCGATTTTTACAGTTAGATGGTTGGCCGTTCACGGGCTAGCTGTCCCTACAGTTTTTTTCTTGGGATCAATATCGGCAATGCAGTTCATCCAGCGATAAACTCTATCTAAAGAAAGTATGTAGATATGACACAATCAAACCCGAACAAACAAAATGTTGAATTGAATCGTACCAGCCTCTACTGGGGGTTGCTACTCATTTTTGTACTTGCTGTTCTATTCTCTAATTATTTTTTCAATTAGGAACAATGAGAATCTTCTCACTCCATTCGGAAAGATCCAATACTCATAATTATATATGCTATTACTGTTTATGTCTCGAGCATGACCACTTAAGAAAATGTTAAAGGGAGTAAGATAAATGGCCGATACCACTGGAAGGATCCCTCTTTGGTTGATAGGTACTGTAACTGGTATTATCGTGATTGGTCTACTGGGTATCTTTTTCTATGGTTCATATTCCGGATTAGGGTCATCCCTATAGTAAGGGAAATGCCCTTACTATAGGGCTATCGAAAGTGAAAAATTGATAAAGCCTTACCCTTCAATGAAGGGTAAGGCTTTATCAAAATCTATTTTTCTGTCATTTACTTCATTCAATGCCTTTTAGTCAAGTGATGAGCCAATTTATTCTTCCGCTATATGATCAAATATATGATAAAAAAATTGGATAGATCCAATTTCAATCTCTGTCGAAGTAACAATAGAGAAACGGAAAATATTAATTACTAAATATTTGCTAATTTCTCTGATAGAAAATTATGTGAACTTTCCGTCAAAACCCAAACTATAAAATATTAATAAAATATCAATGTGTGGATAGAATCTTTTCTTCTATTATTTTGGCTTACAAAATAAAAGAGGAGGACAAACACCTTTTATTCATTTTCTCTAATTAGGAACGAACCCTATCAAAAGTTTTATAGGGTTGTTTTGCTTAATGAGTGATATTGCCCCTTATTTGTCTGCTCTTCCTTCTTTATTAATTTTGAAATTCCTCAGTATAAGGAATTGACGAACAAGACAGGATCGAAGACCCAATTAGTTCCTCTTATTTCGATGAGAAACCAGATAATTTCTCCGAATTTTTTCCAGAAGGAATAATCGGATAGGATAAAGAATGGGATCAGAGAAAATAGGAATCTTCTTCAAGATGGCTTAGTTATTCTCCTCATCTCTCCTCCCTGCGATCTATCTATTTTCTGGATTGTTTCTTTTGAACATGGGCAAGGAAAGGAGGGAATGGCATGTATATAGTACACGATATAGCATAGCATATGGGGATCGTTCGACAAGTTGATCTGTTCCAGTGCTTATTGAGTCACTCCCTATTCAAAATGTAAATATATCTACATGAACATTTTCCTAAGAATATATAAGGAAGAAGTAGGATAAAAGGCTCTCCATCTACGAAGGGGTATTCATTTTTGATCCAATCAGTCAACTTCATGTTAAAAAACCTATAGACCTAAAAATTCATCTCGGCCAATTGAACTTTCTCAAATTGTTTCTTCTTAAGTACCAAAAATATCTGTGCTAAAATGACAGATGCAAAGAATAATAAAAGACCTTTAACACGTAATGGATCTTGAAGTACTATCTCTGCATCTCCTTGACCAAATCCACCCACATTAGGGTTATTCGTTAATGGCTGATCGGCCTTGATCAATTCGCCTTCTGAAACAAGAATTTCCGGTCCCGGAGGTACAATGTCAACCACTTGTCCACCGTTTGATGTATTCTCGATAGTTATCTCATATCCACCCTTTTCTTTACGTAAAATTTTGCTCACTCTTCCTGTTGCTGAAGCGCTATAGACCGTATTGTTGCTTTTACTCCCGTCAGGATAAATTTGTCCTCTTCCTCTATTACCACCCACATATATGGGGTATTTCAGGAAGTGAGCTTCTTTATCAGTAGCAGGATCTGGTGAAAGGATGGGGAACACAATTTCACTATATTTTTGACCAGGAACAGGACCTATTACAATAATGTTTTTTTGATTGGGACGATAGTTCTGAAAATAAAGATTACCCATCTTTTCTCTAATCTCAGGAGAAATACGATCCGGAGGGGCTAATTCAAAGCCTTCGGGTAAAATTAGAACAGCTCCTACATTGAAACCCCCCTTCTTACCATTAGCAAGAACTTGTTTCATTTGCGTATCATAGGGGATCTTAACAACTGCTTCAAATACGGTATTGGGAAGAACGGACTGCGGAACCTCAAGATCTACAGGTTTTTTGGCCAAGTGACAATTGGCACATACAATACGTCCAGTTGCTTCTCGGGGATTTTCATAACCCTGCTGTGCAAAAATGGGATATGCATTCGAAATGGATGTCCGAGTTATGATATGTATCATGACCAGGACGGAAATTAACCAAGTCATCTTTTTCGTCCAGCCATAATTATTTCTATTTTGCATGGTTCAATTATTGGTTCCAAATCATTTTTTGGGTGAGAGTAGGTAGCTATCATAGTTACCTGTCAAAAATTCTGCTACTATATTGATTGAACCAAACCTAAAAGTAATAAATTGTAAGTCTCGCACCAAGGAGAAGACTGAGGGGGAGGAATAGCTAATTTCTGAACACGGAAAACACACTTTATTATTCTGTTTCAATTGTTGTCAATCAGAAAAAAACCTATTTTTTACTCATTCATCGAATGATAAATTACTACAAGTGAAGGAGATATACGATTTAAACGACGAAAGATCCAATATTTCAGAATCGTATCTGAGATGACTGGAAAAGTTGAAACAAGACCAGATATTATTCGTTCGTTATGGGCAAATCCATAATTTTCGGAGATCGAATCGATGATCATTTCCCAACCATGGGGCGAATGAAACCCAATACATAGATCGGTTGCTAAAAGAATAGAAAAAGCTTTCATTGTATCGCTCAGACTATAGAAGAATTCTTGGATCCAAGAATTTATAATGGCAAGTTTATTCTTACCCAGAATGAGATAAGCACTTATAGAAGCAAAACTTATTAGATTTGTTAATAAATCTGAGATTATCTGGATACAATCTTCATTGTACATTTCGACCAATTGTATCGTTTCTTTTTTCATCTCTATACGAAGAAGATCTTGTGAATGTGTTCCTGAAGAATCTTCCACCATTCTTTCTAACAGGAATAGTTCTTCTATTTTCTCAAATCTTCCCAGAGCATTTTCTTTCTGGAGATAATCAAAAATTTTCTGAGATTGACCAGTATTCCACCAATTTGTAATCCAAGGCTCCAACCCTTTCCGTAATGAAATAGTAATTACCCAGGGCAGTACTACTAAACATGCGAGATATCGTAGGGAAGCTGATGCTTTATATTCGGACACTTCCAATTCGTGAATCGCTAACAAACCTGATTCACTCGTCAGTTCTGTCCGAAATCTAGACAAAGTACGAGTGATAGAATGAGGTATGGGACCCATAGATTGATCTATTGCGTAATTGTTTGACTCCGAGAAAAAATATCCTCGGATAAAAAAAGGTTCGCTCCAAATGAGCGAGACGGAGCATAAGGAGGAAATCGTTCCCAGATATCCGATCATTCCAGATCGTTTCTATCTGGACCAATTATCTATTTTTTTTTTCCATTCCATCTGACTCTTTTTTATAAGAATAACTTGAAGTAAAATAAGTGTTATTCATTCCCAAGATCCTTTTCATTCTGATCACTGGATCGATCCTTTATGAATACGAATCTTTCCCCAGTTATTTCCAAAGATGACAAATGCTCTTGAAAAAGAAAAAAAAAATGACGAAATCATATAAGAATTAATTGGATCGTGATGAAGAATCGGGATGAGATAAAAAATGTTCTAGTTTTAGGAAAACCGGACTACTATATCTAGTAATTGTTCTTTCTGATACCTAATATCCATCTACTTACTCTATAAGCTCGGCCTCTCTAGGATAGGATAGGAAATGATATGGCATGTTTGTTCGGGAACTACCAACCAAAAGAATCTCGATCTGATTCATTCTATAAGTATCATTTAGTTAGTAGAAATTAACTGCATGATCTTTTTCCCGGACAAATACCAGTTCTATCGTAACTTATCGCTCTTCCTATATTACCTCTTCCTATACTATTTCATAAAAATAGTATATTGTTCATATCCTATATCGTTCCATTTGCATACAATTATCTTTCAATATTTATTGAAATTTATATGAAAAAAAAAATATATATAATATATATATATTTTTTTTTTCAATTTCCTGATTGGATATTGATTCATGTTCCTTGATCCGATCCATATGAAAATGTCGAGGATAAAAAACTCCCCGGTTCATTTCAAAACCCTTCAATGGATACACGCAAGAAACGGGCTGATTCGGCAGCTTTCTGTTCGATCTCCCTTAAGTTCAAATTATCACCAATACGAGTTAAAGGAATGTCTTGTCGGCCCTTTATTTCCATATAAAGAACACGACGAGGGGAAATACCTTCTTTAACTTCCATTTTTATCATCTGAATATCCTTCATAAGAAATTGTAGGAAAATACGACGATTTCTTCCGGGAAATCCCCAACGAAAAAGACATACAATTCCTTTTCTTTTGTCGAACTTATTATAGCCACTACCCACATCGAACAAAATTGTGCACCACAGATAAGAGCTAATGAACAGACCTGCAATACCATAAAAACACATTACAATTCCTTGTGGAACAAAGAGTATTTGCTGAGATGACAATAGGGGTATCAGGTTATCACCAAAGTAACTCGAAATCCCGACCAGGAAAAATCCTAGTGAACCCAGAAAGAGGATACAAGCCCAAAAGAAATTACTTATTTTTCGAGACCCTGTTATAGGTTCTATCCAGAGCCATTTGGATCGACGATTCATAAAAAATTTTGTTCAATTTCATCCTATTGAAGTTGAGGGAATGACCAAGTTTTTCATTCTTTGGTTCCCAAACTCTTATGAACTAGCTATCTATATACATAGCTAACATTTCAGTCAAGTCAGCCAAGTTTCTCTTCTTGTCCATTCTTACCGTTTATTTCAAATCGGTCCTTAATTTCTCAATTTGAAAAACAACACTGGATCAGTGGAGTATAAATATCTCCAAGAATAGATATGTATACCATATTAAAAAATATAACCGACCATATTAACATATTGATAAATATCTATCTATTGACACATACATATATTTTAGATGTATATGTATATGGATATTAATGGATATATAATTGTAAGATTTATCCATATTCATATATGAATATGGATAAATAAATATGGATATTTATACCTATTTTGTGTCTATAAGGGTTCTATCTCATATCATCTGAAATAGATATAGATATCCTTTCTGTTCTGCTGCAATTGAAAGATCCGAACCCATTTCTTGAATCTTATTTTATCAGATTCATAAAATCTCGTCATTCTGAATATACAGATGAGAAAAAACCATTGTAATTGCCGGAAGTAATAAGCCAACTAAAGGCACGAAAATAGAGGGTAGGCTAGAAATTATCATAGAACGAGTACCTTAGTTAATAAATGAAATGTTTATCCATATTACAAGGAATGATTATAAGATCAAATAAGTGATGGGACCAAATGAGCAGTCCTATTCGTCCTTCTTCATAGCATACATGTACACAAATGTTTTTATTTTCCCTATCTCTTCCAAAAATCCCGAAAAATCATTTCAAGTTGGATCCAAAATTGTTTTTTAATAAGATCCCGAGTTCAACAATGAAGATATTCTCTATTAGAATATAGATATATTCATTACATCACTTATTCATACTATATAATAAAATAGTGGAAGAACATGAATCCTGACCAAATTTTATCTTATTTCAGAGAGTGAAAAATTGGCTATATTTATTGTTAGTATAGGATCGATAATCAAAAATTGTTGGTAAGAAAGGAGTGAAAAGCAATTCTCTTCGAGAAATCATTCTTTCACCTCGATAAGAAACTGTATCACTTTCACTTTCGTTACAAGGAACTCGATTTGATCCTTTTTCGTTATAAGGAATAAAACTAAACGTTCATTTGTTTCTACGAGGAAGACCGTAAAGCCGAAATGGTTCACTCAGAACACCTTTTAAGAGATTACGTGGAACAATCAGATCAAACAAACCATGATCAAATAAATTTTCAGTCACCTGAAAATCTTCCACTTTCTGACCTAATGTCTGTTCGATTACTCTTTTACCTGCAAATGCGATGTACGCTTTAGGTTCGGCAATAATGATATCTCCCAACATGCCAAAACTAGCAGTCACTCCACCGGTTGTCGGAGACGTCAAAATCGATAAATATAACAATTTTTTCTCCTTCTGATGAATATATAACGCAGAAGCTATTTTAGCCATTTGCATTAAACTAAAACTTCCTTCTTGCATGCGTGCTCCTCCGGAAGCACATACCATAATGACTGGAAGAGATTCCTCGGTAGCGCGCTCGATCAGACGGGTTATTTTCTCACCTACTACAGATCCCATACTACCTCCCATGAACTTAAAATCCATAACTCCGAGTGCGATAGGAATACCATTTAATTGACCTATGCCTGTTTGAATAGCATCAGTTAAACCTGTATCTATTTGACAGGAAGTGATATGATCCTTATAAGGTTCATCCTCAGAATTAAGAGGATCAGAATTAGAAGGTTCATCCTCAGAATGAAGTTGAAGAACATCTAGAGTGTGCATGTCTTCATCCATAGGACGCCAAGTGCCACGATCAATTAGAAGTTCGATTCTATCTGAACTATTCATTTGCAGATAATATCCACATTCTTCACAAACACTTTTATTCTCTCTCAAGAATCTGATATAGAGCAAGCTCTCGCAATTGTCGCATTGAACCCATAATTTATTAATTTTCACGTAATCAATACTTAGATTATTTTTCTTCTCCGTTTCATTGACATCGTTACTATCCCCTTCGACCGAATCTTTTTCTTTTAGTAATCCAGTTAGTTTACGTCTGTCTTCAAACCATTCCTTTATAGACATATAATTTTCCGTATAAAGGTGAAGATTGTTACTTTTTCTATCTTATTTTGTATGAAAAGAAGTCGTATAAATAAAATTATTAGAATTCTTAATCAATAGTGGAATGAATCATTAATAGATCATCTCCATTCATTTAGGAATCCAAAGTATCGATCTAGGATTATGATAGAACCCTTTATTCTTTTATAAAGAAAGATTCTCTCCTATACCGCGATGAAAAGTAATTTTCATCCCAAATACAAAATATTTTGGGCTAGAAGGGATTTGAACCCTTGACCTCAAGGTCCGGAACCATGAGCTCTGATCCACTGAGCTACCAACCCTATCGTATCGACTGATCCATAAGATAAATTGAAAGGATGAATAGGATTCGTTATCTTTTCATCGACTCACTCTGTTTTATATATTTTACCTCGGAAATATCAATATCTATCTATCTATATATATCTACCTATATAGATATATATAGATAGATAGATATTGATATTTGCAAATCCCAGATCTTCGTTCACGATTTGGCTTAATCTTTGTGGTAGTGGTTAAAGATTGGGCCGAGTGCAATTGGTAGAACGAAAGTAACTGAGTTACAAGTAATCAATCGTCTCAAATTCAAATTTAATCTCCTTCCATACTTCACAAGCAGCGGCTAGCTCAGGACTCCATTTAGCAGCTTCACGGATCACTTCATTACCTTCACGAGCAAGATCACGTCCTTCATTACGAGCTTGTACACAAGCTTCTACAGCAACCCGATTAGCTACTGCACCAGGTGCATTTCCCCAAGGGTGTCCCAAAGTTCCCCCACCAAACTGTAGTACGGAATCATCTCCAAAGATCTCGGTCAGAGCAGGCATATGCCAAACGTGAATACCTCCTGAAGCTACGGGCAGGACACCTGGCATAGATACCCAATCTTGAGTGAAGTAAATACCACGACTTCGATCTTTTTCAATAAAATCATCACGCAGTAGATCAACAAACCCTAAAGTGACGTCTCGTTCCCCTTCAAGTTTACCTACTACAGTACCGGCGTGAATATGATCTCCACCGGACATACGCAATGCTTTAGCCAGTACACGGAAATGCATACCATGATTTCTTTGTCTGTCAATAACTGCATGCATCGCGCGGTGAATGTGAAGAAGTAGGCCATTGTCTCGGCAATAATGAGCCAAACTAGTATTTGCAGTAAAACCCCCCGTCAGATAGTCATGCATGACGATAGGAACTCCTAATTCTCTTGCAAATATTGCCCTTTTCATCATTTCTTCACATGTACCTGCAGTAGCATTCAAGTAATGTCCTTTAATTTCACCCGTCTCAGCCTGAGCCTTATTAAGTGCTTCCGCACAAAAGACAAAACGATCTCTCCAGCGCATGAATGGTTGGGAATTTACGTTCTCATCATCCTTGGTAAAATCGAGTCCACCACGGAGACATTCGTAAACTGCTCTACCATAGTTCTTAGCTGATAGACCCAATTTTGGTTTAATAGTACATCCCAACAAAGGACGACCATATTTGTTCAATTTATCTCTTTCAACTTGGATACCATGAGGTGGACCTTGAAAAGTTTTGGAATAAGAAGGGGGAATCCGCAAATCTTCCAAACGTAGAGCCCGTAGGGCCTTGAATCCAAATACATTACCTACAATGGAAGTGAACAAGTTAGTAACAGAACCTTCTTCGAAAAGGTCTAAGGGGTAAGCTACATAGGCAATAAATTGACTTTCTTCTCCAGGAACGGGCTCGATGTCATAGCATCGCCCCTTGTAACGATCAAGACTGGTAAGTCCATCGGTCCAAACAGTGGTCCATGTACCGGTGGAAGATTCAGCAGCTACTGCTGCTCCCGCTTCCTCGGGCGGCACCCCAGGTTGAGGGGTTACTCGGAATGCCGCCAAGATATCCGTATCTTTGGTCTGATATTCAGGAGTATAATAAGTTAATCTATAATCTTTAACACCAGCTTTGAATCCGACACTAGCTTTAGTCTCTGTTTTTGGTGACATAAGTCAGTCCCTCCTTTATTAAAAATGATTTATCGCAAGGACGAGGTCTGCTCGACATGGATCGAACGTAAACAAGCAATTTTCACAGAAATATTCTACAAAACAGTCGCCTGTTATTGGACAATAAGATCTGCTAAATACACTCTCATTGTATAATGTTCTTTATGTATGACGCAACCCAATTTTGGCTATTTAAGTTCTTCCTCCATGGATTGACCCGAGCACCTTTCAGCTGTTAAACTAGTCGACATTAATGCATTTAAGGAACCCAATCGACCTTTGACCATAATGGTGCGAATTGTCCATATGAAAAGAAATATACAATAGGGAACAGATGTGCGTACGAAGAGAAGAGATAACGACGAGAGAAAGGTCATGAATAGCGTTCAAGTTTCAAATTTAACAGATGATCTCGACATAATGGTGAAGTATTTTCGGTTTTAGTTATGGAGAAATTGGTTCTAGTTATAGATGAATTGAACACTTCTGCATGATCCTTATCCATATCCATCTACCTACTTCATTAAATATGAATGAATTCGAACTTTTAAATAAAGTAAGCTATTACTAAGGTGGTAACTCTCATTCATTATTGACTGATCTCATCGACCCGATACGGAACATTTTTTTTTTTTTCTTTTTATTGATGATATTGGAAAAATCATATTTATATATATATATATATATATTCTTCATGGAAATTCTTTCCATTTTTGTATGAGAACCAATCCTCTTGTTCTCGGGGTTTCCGCACTTGTAGAAAAAAATGTGGGACGTATTGCTCAAATCATTGGTCCAGTACTGGATGTCTCTTTTCCTCCAGGTAATATGCCTTATATTTACAATTCATTAATAGTTAAGGGTCAAGGTACAGCCGGTCAGGAAATTCAGGTTACTTGTGAGGTACAACAATTATTAGGAAATAATAAGGTCAGAGCTGTAGCTATGAGTGCTACAGATGGTTTGACGAGAGGAATGAGAGTGATTGACACGGGGGCTCCTCTGAGTGTTCCAGTTGGTGGAGCTACTCTTGGACGAATTTTCAATGTTCTTGGAGAACCTGTTGATAATTTGGGTCCTGTAGATGCTCGCACAACATCTCCTATTCATAGATCTGCTCCCGCCTTTACACAGTTGGATACAAAATTATCCATCTTCGAAACAGGCATTAAAGTAGTAGATCTTTTGGCTCCTTACCGCCGTGGGGGAAAAATCGGTTTATTCGGAGGAGCTGGAGTGGGTAAAACAGTACTCATTATGGAGTTGATCAACAACATTGCTAAGGCTCATGGAGGGGTATCTGTATTTGGCGGAGTAGGAGAACGTACCCGCGAAGGGAATGATCTTTACATGGAAATGAAAGAATCGGGAGTAATTAATGAACAAAAAATATCAGAATCAAAAGTGGCTCTGGTCTATGGTCAAATGAATGAACCACCAGGAGCTCGTATGAGAGTTGGTTTAACTGCTCTAACCATGGCCGAATATTTCCGAGATGCCAATGAGCAAGACGTATTATTATTTATAGATAACATCTTCCGCTTTGTCCAAGCGGGATCAGAGGTATCCGCGTTATTAGGCAGAATGCCTTCCGCCGTGGGTTATCAGCCAACCCTTGGCACGGAAATGGGTTCTTTGCAAGAGAGAATTACTTCCACAAAAAAGGGATCCATAACCTCGATTCAAGCAGTTTATGTACCTGCTGACGACTTGACCGACCCTGCTCCTGCTACAACATTTGCACATTTAGATGCTACTACCGTACCATCGAGAGGATTAGCTGCCAAAGGTATCTATCCAGCAGTGGATCCTTTAGATTCAACATCGACTATGCTCCAACCTTGGATCGTAGGCGAAGAACATTACGAAACTGCACAAGGGGTTAAGCAAACTTTACAACGTTATAAGGAACTTCAAGACATTATAGCCATTCCTGGACTGGACGAATTATCGGAAGAAGATCGTTTAATCGTAGCAAGAGCAAGAAAAATTGAACGTTTCCTATCACAACCCTTTTTTGTAGCAGAGGTATTCACAGGTTCTCCGGGCAAATATGTTGGTCTCATGGAAACAATTAAAGGGTTTCAAATGATCCTTTCCGGAGAATTAGATGGTCTTACCGAACAGTCTTTTTATTTGGTGGGTAACATTGATGAAGCTACCGCAAAGGCTATAAACTAACTCCAAAATGGAAAGTGAATTCTGAAAATGACCCTAAATCTTCGTGTACTGTCTCCTAATCGAGTCGTTTGGGATTCAGAAGTGAAAGAAATAATTCTATCTACTAATAGTGGTCAAATTGGCGTATTACCTAACCATGCTTCACTTGTGGCAGCTGTAGATATAGGAGTTATGAAAATACGTCTCAATGGGCAGTGGTCGACTATGGCTTTGATGGGCGGTTTCGCCAAGATAGACAATGATAGAATTACCATATTGGTAAATAATGCAGAGAGAGATGTTGACATCAATCTCCAAGAGGCCCAGGAAACTTTTCAAAAAGCTAAAGATGACTTAGCTCGAGCCGAAGGTAAAAGACAAGCAATTGAGGCTGATGTAGCTCTAAAAAGAGCTAGAACACGATTAGAGGCTATCAGTGCTAGCCTTCCCGTCTCTAATTAAACATTTCCTATAATGATCTTAAAATGGATTAAATGTTCCGTCTCAATCCAAACGAGTGGAGTGAAACTTATTAGATGCCATCGACTCTTCAATGGTATCTAATAAGTTTACCTACTATTGGATTTGAACCAATGACTCTCGCCGTATGAAAGCGATACTCTAACCACTGAGTTAAGTGGGTCATTTATTCTCATAGGTAGAGTTGAACTTATAAACGATTCTAAATCGAATTGAACGTATAGACAATGTGTCCCTGGCACTGATCGAACTTATTAGAACGTATTGGATCATAGTATCGGATCATGAAATATCTACCTTGACAGAAAGTGATCCATCTGGTTAGTATAGTAATGTATCATCAAGATTGGCAAGGAAGGGCTATAGCTCAGCAAGGTAGAGCACCTCGTTTACACGTGCGCCAATGGTTTTCGAGAGAGTTTATCGATTCGTCCGATCCACGAAATAGATTCTATGTGAAATAGTCTTACTCTATCAATTTGTTTCTCTGGGGAACAATAGCATGACAAAGATTAAGTTCGATCCGATTCGAATTACGAATCTAATTGATATGGTCAATCCCAGCTCCGTTCAATGCCAGGCATAATGAGTATAATACGGGGACCTCAAAATAGATTCTTTTCGCTCTATGAACTTTTAGGTGTATGAAGTGTCATATTTTACTTTTGGAGCGATAGAGGAGACTCTATTTGAGTCAATCTATGCCCGAGCAAGGCAGACCTACGTCAAGGAAACCTTTTGAATAACTTTGGGATTGCTTCCGAAGGGTAATAATTTGGAGCACACGGAGCCATATTAGTATCTTCCTGGAAAGAGGAGAATGGCAGACTAACCGATCTTTCCATCAGTTAATGAAAGAGCCCAATGCAAGAAAATGCATGTTGGGTTCTTGGAACAGCTCAAATTATTTTGATAATAAGAATTTTGATCTGTTCTACCGAGAAGGTCTACGGTTCGAGCCCGTATAGCCCTATACATTCCACTAAGTGATACTATTTAGATATATATATATATATATCCCCTCATAGTCCCTATGACTTGGCTCTGAATGAAGAGTTTTTCGGATCATATAAACTATTCTCATGTCCTTATCGAGATCGATGGCTGGGAACGTTAGAACAGGGCAGGCAGATTATTATTCCTCATCAGATCGAGATTGATCCTATACCAGATGATCGCACCTGTAAACAAACCTTTGTAACAAAAAAAAGGGGGGGGGGGGGGGAGAAAATAAGTTAAGTAACGACTGACATTATAATATCCAATCATCATCCATTACATTATTGGGAGTTACTAATCCACTTCCGATAGACCCAAGGTTCTATTGATCCCAGTCTATTGGATCTTGGCCTTCGTTCGAATAGTAAGTAAGTAATTAGGATCGATCATTGGAATATTATAAATAAGGTGTAGGGGATTCCTAGCCAGTATGATGAATTGCTTCCTCCTTTCCTTTTATTTTCAAGGGAATCTATAACAAGGGGATCTATAGAAAGAAGTATCTGTCCGATCCAATCTGTCTAATCTGTCCAATCCAAATAGTTTGGATCGTAGAAGCGGATAATTTGTCACGATATTTTATATATTGTATCACATTTCTTTTTTTGTTCATTTTTATTACTAGCTCTTCGATAAACTCGGGAGTTCTCTCGAATATCATATGTTTCAAGCAATCCATGATTCAGTCAAAGTATCGATCGTACATGTGGCGTTTTAGCTCCATCCAAACGCAACGCATTCCGTTGAGGTTGAACAAAGTGCTCTTCCATCCGTTCAATCGAGAATCCCGGCTGTATCTATCCCTTTGCTAAAGATCGGGGCGAAGATCTTTATCAACTAGGATTATCTACAATATATTATGTGCGGTAAATCAAATCTATTTTTCATTTTTAACCATAAAAATAGATCTCTACACAATAGATCTGTCCAAAATCATGTTATATCGTTCGTTATGAGCCCGGGTTCATAACGAACTTATACGTGAAAGATTTGATACGTTACACGGATGACGCCTACCAATCTTGTTCCGATTAACCTGCATCAAACTTTCTTTCAAATTAACTGAAAGACAACAGAACAGATTTGTATTTCATTCATCAAACGGAACCGATTGCATGCATATTTGTAATATGCGGGTATAGTTTAGTGGTAAAAGTGTGATTCGTTATACATTATCAACTCGAATAGTTGAAGGATCTTTTACATGGATCTCTGATCCATTCAAAGCTCTATTTCCAGATAGGTTAAGAACCAATAAAATCTCTCCAAGATGGAAAAGTCCATGTATACTTTATGTTCCCATATTAGGGTATAGTGCTTAACTTTTTCTAAAAAATGAAAAAAAAAAAGAATTGGTCCGGTATATACTTCCCTTTCGCCTCCAGAACCAATATTTCTCAATTCCGTACATACGGTGAGTCCAAAGGATCCTTATCCCACATGAACGCAATATGGATGGGACATTTCAAAAATATTTTCCATTGTTGTGTTGTTCAATCTTCTGATTCAACGGAATGTATGGGCATATCCGAGCAATGCAAAAAGGATTTTTTCCCATAGAGAAACATTTTTTTTTATTGGTATATATGAGCAAACCCTCTCTGGGTGGATTCTTTATTTTCTAGTAAATCTGGAAGTTTATGAATGAACGAATAATAAGGATAGGAAATCAATAAGAAGATTATTAATAATTCTGGCCATACTATTGACAACTTCCGGGGAACTTTCATATTATAATAATTGGCGGCCCCTATCGTCTAGTGGACCAGGACATCTCTCTTTCAAGGAGGCAACGGGGATTCGACTTCCCCTAGGGGTACCATTAAATAGGATACCCCATTTGTTCGGTATCTTAACCTAAAGACTTTCAATTACTTTCTTGTTCCTGGGTCGATGCCCGAGTGGTTAATGGGGACGGACTGTAAATCCGTTGGCGACATGCCTACGCTGGTTCAAATCCAGCTCGACCCAACCAATATAATAAATACCAATCTATCGGTATGATATATTAATGCCAATCATGGATGAAAAGATAATTTGTTATTGAACCCTCCCCCCCGATATCTATATCTATTCAATTCATATAGAATTGGGCACATATTCATATTAATTGATACTTTCAAAGATGAAAGCGAAGGATAAGATATTTCATCGACCTAGCACTCACGTAATCTATACAATCTATCTAGCACCTACCATAAAAGAAATATTATGATGAACTGTACTGTATTGGGATTGTAGTTCAATTGGTTAGAGTACCGCCCTGTCAAGACGGAAGTTGCGGGTTCGAGCCCCGTCAGTCCCGATCCAATAAGTTAATAAATTAAGCTCTTAATCCCCGTAGAAGAGTGAAAAAAGAAAATAGTATTTACTATAAATACTATATATTTAGTATATATATTCATATAGATATTTAGTATATCTATATGAATATATATACTAATTGGAAAAAGACCCTTCTTCCGGGAATAACATCTAATCATCATAGTGAATCTGCAATAAAAATGATTCCCTCCCCGAAGAATCAAATTCTCATATGAAAAACACGTAAAATCAATAGATTTTAGGATGACACAGCACAGATAGGGTTAGACAGAGGTAGTCCTCCTAAGAATCCCACGGAGATCCCTATAGAGAATTCCCAATGATTTAAAGTAGATCTTCCTTCTGTTTTTTCCCAGGAATATTGTGACTATTTCATGCTAATACTTCTTTTCATAATGGATAGCCAGTGGATTTACAGACATTCTATTGTATTTCCAAGAATGATCATGTCAGGATCTGGACGGACTGAATAGTCCTTCTTATTCCAGGGTCATGGGTGGACCTCTGGATCAAATTTATATGATTATACTTCTATATAATCAATCACCGGATCAGATAGGTTTCATATTCAATCTAAACCGTGAAGATCCAAGTGAAATACCTCTAATGTCTGACGAACATCTTCTAGGGTAGCAGAAGGTTATTATTCGTATGAATTCTATTCTTTCATTGATCGGAATGTTTTATGATGCACGTAAGTTTTGACTATTAATCGTCTAAAAAGTGATCATATTATGTTATACTATTTCCATCGAAGAAATCATTCAATCAATCCGTTAGTTATATTCCATTACTCGAACCGATTCTATTCATTTTCTATTCATTTTCTATTAATTCAATCATATCTATTTCATGGATCTTGAAAGATTCATCTCTATGAGATAAAATCTCGAGCTATTTTAAACGAAGTAAAAATCAGGGGATCATGGAAGTAAATAACCTTGGATTTATTGCTATTGCACTGTTCCTTGCAATTCCTACTGCTTTTTTACTTATCCTTTACGTCAAAACGGATGCAGTGTAAGCAGTGAAAGCAATTGATTTGTATGAAAATGGAGTGATTACTGAATGATCTGGATCATAAGTATAAAATAATTTATGGAATTGTATTCTATTACATACAGATTGCTTTTTCATTTATTTTGAAAAGAAAAAAGTAGTACGAAGGAAAAGACTATCTAACCTTTTCTTTTGTACTACTTCTTCTTATACACCCATATATGGATAAATATATCTTACTTAATAGTACTTACTCGTCCATATATGGTAAATGTAGGATAAAGGACCTCGTACCATAAAAGAACGGAGCTGATCACCTTCTTCATGCCTCTGGAAAAATAGACCCAATGGAAACAGACGTGATTCTGAACGTACTTGCGGATTGTTTAGGATAAAAGCTGAACATCTTTTTCCGGTTCCGGTACGAACATCATTTTATACATTAAAACCTGTTAGAGAGAATTGGATTTGTTATAGGAAAATGAGAATGATAAGGAATTATGCATATCCCTTACGAGGATAAAGAGGAAAAAATTCCATGGAAAGAGTCTTTCAATTTGGAAAGAAGATTCAATATTACTGGATCCTTATAGAACAGAACAAGAGATATTATCATGCATGATCTGGAAGGAACACAATAATTGATTCTTAAGCATTACCATTATAGTCCACTTCTCCCCCATACTACGAGTGAAAGGGAAAATGTAAAAACTACCATTAAAGCAGCCCAACTTATACCGACTATATCCATACGGATGATGTTCTCTAAAAAATAATGATTTCATTATCGAGATGATAAGGGAACTATTAACGATAGTGCAAAGTTGAAGTTGATATGGTCCACCTTTGCATTCTGAACGTTACTGATGTTCGAGCTGATATGAGAGATTAAGAAATCCATTTGATCATTGGCCAACGAGTTACTATAACTAACTTGAGGGTCGTACATTCACGACGGAATCGGGATCAAATGCACGCAACTCACTATCATCATCGGTAATATGTACTAATATGTCTCCAGAGGTTCTGGAATGGAAATAAATACTTTTCGTTCCATTTACTTAAACAAGGCGACACCCAGATTCGAACTGGGGATGGAGGATTTGCAGTCCTCTGCCTTACCGCTTGGCTATGTCGCCGAGATATGGGAATGCTATGGACAGATCGAATCATTCGTCCGTCCTTTAAGTATAGTATGAGATGTATACTAAAGTCAATCATAAAGGAAATGGATCTAATTTATTTGTTCTCCGTCTTTCAATCTTCCTATTTTCATTAGTCAATTTTCTAAGTGAGATTCACATTTAAGAATGGTTTGATTCATTCGTTCATAGCTCCATTTCACGTGATTGGATGAAAGTATAAAAAAAAGTAACTCTTCTTTCCTTATCTTTTTTTTTTTTTTCTTATTGGAGAAATATATCTGGATACGGGTAGAATTTCACGGGATATAGTGAACACTGAATATACATACATCCGAATCTTTTTTGTCGGATTGATCTATATAGATCAATCGGGAATAATTGAATAGGCTTTTCTACGGATGGGAAACTTCCAATGCGATTAGATGAAAATGAGGGAGCGTTTACAATCCCCGAATTTGGTAAGATACAATTTGAAGGATTTTGTCGTTTCATCGATCAGGGCTTGATGGAAGAACTTCATAATTTTCCGAAAATTGAGGATACAGATAAAGAAATAGAATTCAGGCTTTTTGGTAATGAATATGAATTAGCAGAACCTTTCATCAAGGAGAGAGATGCTGTATATCAGTCCCTTACATATTACTCTGAATTATATGTACCAGCAAGATTGATTCGAAGGAATAGTAGGAAGATACAGAAACAAACTGTATTTCTCGGAAATATTCCTTTAATGAATTCCCATGGAACATTTGTAGTAAATGGAATTTACAGAATCGTGGTGAATCAAATATTAATAAGTCCCGGTATTCATTACCGTTTGGAATTAGATCATAATAGAATAAACTATATATATACCGGCACTCTTATTTCAGATTGGGGAAGAAGATTGAAATTAGAGATCGATGTGGGAGAAAGGATATGGGCTCGTGTAAGCAGAAAACGAAAAATATCTATTCCAGTTCTATTATCAGCTATGGGTTTAAATCTCGAAGAGATTCTGGACAATACTTGCTATCCCGAAAGATTTTTATTTTTACTGAGGAAGAAGAAAGGGAGGCGGGAGCGGGAGGAATATCTCTGGTCGAAGGAAAATGCCATTCTGGAGTTTTATAAAAAACTCTACTGTGTAAGTGGCGATTTGGTATTTTCCGAGTCTCTATGTAAAGAATTGCAGGAAAAATTTTTCCGACAAAGATGTGAATTGGGAAAGATTGGTCGACGAAATCCGAACCAAAAACTGAACCTTGATATACCCGAGAACGATATTTTTTTATTACCACAAGATGTATTGGCTGCTGTGGATTACCTTATCGGAGTTCAAATTGGAATGGGTACACTCGATGATATAGATCATCTCAGGAATCGACGTATTCGTTCTGTAGCAGATTTATTACAGAATCAATTCAGATTAGCTCTAGGTCGTTTGGAAGATGCAGTTCGAAGAACTATACACAGAGCAACCAAGCGTAGATCAACTCCTCAGAACTTGGTAACTTCAACTCTATTAAAAAACACTTTTCAAGATTTTTTTGGTTCACATCCCTTATCCCAATTTTTAGATCAAACTAATCCATTGACGGAAATAGCTCATGGGCGAAAATTGAGCCATTTAGGCCCTGGGGGCTTAACAGGGCGAACTGCTAGTTTTCGGACACGGGATATTCATCCCAGTTATTATGGGCGTATTTGTCCAATCGATACGTCCGAAGGAATGAATGCTGGACTTGTTGCATCATTATCTATTCATGCAAAGATTAGTCATTGCGGTTCTTTACAAAGTCCATTCTATAAGATTTCTGAGAGATCGATAGAAGAAAATATGGTTTACCTATTACCGGGAGAAGGTGAGGATGAATACTATCGGATAGCTACGGGAAATTCTTTGGCATTAAATCAAGGGATTCAAGAGGAACAAATTACTCCAGCTCGATACCGACAAGAATTTATAGTTATTGCATGGGAACAAATCCATTTCAGAAGTATTTTTCCTTTCCAATATTTTTCCATTGGAGTTTCCCTTATTCCTTTTCTCGAACATAATGATGCGAATCGCGCTCTAATGGGTTCTAATATGCAGCGTCAAGCAGTTCCACTTTTCCGACCCGAGAAGTGCATTGCCGGAACTGGGTTGGAAGGTCAAGTAGCTCTAGATTCAGGAAGTGTAGCTATAGCTACACAAGAGGGAAGGATCGAGTATATTGATGCTGTAAATATAACTTCATCAGTTAATGGAGACACTGTACGAACAGAATCGGTTATGTATCAACGTTCTAATACCAATACTTGTACGCATCAAAAACCTCAAGTTCGTCAAGGGGAATGTGTAAAGAAGGGACAAATTCTGGCGGACGGTGCGGCTACGGTAGGGGGAGAACTCTCTTTGGGAAAAAACGTCTTAGTAGCTTATATGCCATGGGAAGGATACAATTTTGAAGACGCAATACTCATTAGTGAACGTCTGGTATATGAAGATATTTATACCTCTTTCCATATCGTAAGATACAGGATTGAAATCTGTATGACGAGCCAGGGTCCTGAAAGAATCACTAGAGAAATACCTCATTTAGATCCTCATTCACTTCGTCATTTGGACGAAAATGGTCTTGTAATGCTAGGATCTTGGATAGAAACAGGTGATGTTTTGGTAGGCAAATTAACGCCTCAAACAACAGAAGAATCATTATGTGCCCCGGAAGGAAGATTATTACAAACCATATTTGGTATTGAGGTATCCACTGCGAGAGAAAATTGTCTCAGAGCACCTATAGGTGGAAGAGGTCGAGTTATTGATGTGAGATGGATCAATAGAGTAGATGATTCCGGTGATAATGCGGAAACAGTCCACGTATATATATCACAAAAACGTAAGATACAAGTGGGTGATAAAGTAGCTGGAAGGCACGGTAATAAAGGTATTATTTCAATAGTTTTGCCCAGACAAGATATGCCCTATTTGCAAAATGGAATACCAGTTGATATGGTATTGAATCCATTAGGGGTACCTTCACGAATGAATGTAGGACAGATCTTTGAATGTTTGCTTGGTTTAGCAGGAAACCTGATGAACAAACATTATAGAATAACACCTTTTGACGAAAGATATGAGCGAGAAGCTTCGAGAAAACTAGTGTTTCCTGAGCTTTATAAAGCTAGTGAACAAACAGCTAATCCATGGGTATTCGAACCGGATCATCCTGGAAAACATAGATTAATCGATGGAAGAACAGGAGATGTTTTTGAACAACCTGTTACAATAGGAAAAGCTTATATGTCGAAATTGAGTCATCAAGTTGATGATAAAATACATGCGCGTTCGAGTGGACCTTATGCACGAGTTACACAACAACCTCTTAGAGGAAAATCCAAACGAGGGGGGCAGCGAGTAGGAGAAATGGAAGTTTGGGCTCTAGAAGGTTTTGGTGTTGCTTATATTTTACAAGAGATGCTTACTCTCAAATCTGACCATATTAGAACTCGTAATGAAGTACTTGGTGCCATTATAACTGGAGGGCCAATACCTAAACCTGACACTGCTCCAGAATCTTTCCGATTGCTCATTCGAGAATTACGATCTTTAGCTCTAGAATTGAATCATGCTATTATATCTGAGAAAGACTTTCAGATAGATAGGGAGGAAGTTTGATCAGAATGAATCAAGATCTTTTATGATTGACCAGAATAAACATCAACAACTTCGAATTGGATTAGCTTCTCCCGAACAGATTTGTGCTTGGTCAAAAAAAATTTTACCTAATGGCGAGATAGTTGGACAGGTGACTAAACCCTATACTCTACATTATGAAACTAATAAACCAGAAAGAGATGGATCGTTTTGTGAAAGAATCTTTGGACCTATCAAAAGTAAAGTTTGTTCTTGTGGAAATTCTCCAGGGATCGGAAATGAGAAGATAGACTCAAAATTTTGCACACAATGTGGAGTTGAATTTGTTGATTCTCGAATTCGAAGATATCGAATGGGATACATTAAACTGGCATGTCCGGTGGTTCACGTATGGTATTTGAAACGCCTTCCCAGTTATATTGCGAATCTATTAGCTAAAACTCGGAAAGAATTAGAAGGCCTAGTATACTGCGATGTGTGACTTGATCACAAGTTCCGATCATACAGATCCGTAATAAGGAACTGTCATCCTATTCAATCTTATTGGGATGCCTTGAACTCTGACATGTCCCTCCGGAGGAGTAGCATGAAGCTCAGAATTATAAGCATCTTGAAGAGATGTTGAGAAAGAGGAATTAGTCCAGGGTTTAGATATTTTGTATCAAATTGCTAATTGAACTTCGTGAAAACACTTATTTTATATAATGGAATTCAAAAGTAATTCTCTTTCAGGTTATCCCTGAATAAGAGGTATTCCGGACCAAAGATATGGCTATAGAAGTCTATTCATCGCACATATGCTTCGATCGATAGATAGTGTTGTAACCATCGAAGTGGAGCAAGCAGGAACCTAAAGGATCAAATGGAACGAGATAAAGACAAGTAAATCCCTAATTTAAGGTCTTTTCAAAAAGAAATGTATTGTTTGGAAGGGAGGAGACTGCTCAATAATTCCATATCTATATTGTAGAATCGCAAAGGAATACTCAAATGAACCTGGAACTTGAGCAGAGAGTAGCGTTCTCTCTTCAGAGCGAAAAATAGTTTTTCGCATATTTTTTTTTTATAGTTACTTGAGCCGGATGAGAGGAAACTTTCACGTCCGATCCTGAGGGGGGAAATCTTAGAATAACCTATCCGAATCTTTTTCTTGCTAGGCCCATAGCTAACAAACCAACTTTATTGAGATCACGGGGTACATTCAATTATGAGATTCAATCCTGGAGAGATATTATTCCTCATTACCTCTCTGCTCGTACTCATTACCTCTTTGCTCGAGGTTCTGGAACATTTAAAGAGAGAGAAATAGCTACTGGGGGAGATGCTATTAGGGAACAACTAACTGGTCTGAATCTGCAAATGATTATAGATCGTTCACATATGGAATGGAAGAATTTGGTTGAATTGAAATGGAATAGATTGGAAGAGGATCAAGAATATACTGTGGATGGATGGGAGGATGAAACAATTCGAAGAAGAAAGGATTTTCTGGTTGGACGCATGAAATTGGCTAAACATTTTCTCCGAACAAATATAGAACCAAAATGGATGGTTTTATGCCTATTACCAGTTCTTCCTCCCGAACCGAGGCCAATCGTTCAATTAGGTGAAGGTGGACTGATTACTTCATCAGATCTAAATGAACTTTATCGAAGAGTTATCAATCGGAATAATACTCTTACCAATTTATTAGCAAGAAGTGGATCTGAGTCATTTATTATTTGTCAAAAAAAATTGATCCAAGAAGCCGTAGATGCACTTCTCGATAATGGCATCTGTGGACAACCAATGAGAGACAGTCATGATAGGCCTTATAAATCGTTCTCAGATGTGATCGAAGGCAAAGAGGGAAGATTTCGTGAAAATTTACTAGGGAAACGAGTTGATTATTCAGGTCGTTCCGTTATTGTGGTGGGTCCCTTTCTATCATTATATCAATGTGGATTACCCTCAGAAATAGCAATAGAACTTTTTCAAGCATTTGTAATTCGTAGTCTCATTGGACGACATATTGTTCCCAACCTAAGAGCTGCTAAAAGTATGATTCGAGATAAGGGACCCATTGTATGGGAAGTACTTCAAGAGGTTATGCAAGGACATCCCGTATTATTGAATCGAGCACCTACCTTACACAGATTAGGAATACAAGCGTTTCAACCTATTTTAGTAGAAGGACGCGCCATTCGTTTACATCCATCGGTTTGTGGAGGATTTAACGCGGACTTCGACGGAGATCAGATGGCTGTCCATGTACCTTTATCTCTGGAAGCTAGAGCAGAAGCTCGTTTACTCATGTTTTCTGAGAAAAATCTTTTGTCTCCAGCTATCGGAGATCCTATTTCTATACCGACTCAAGATATGCTTCTTGGACTTTATATATCAACGGTCGGAAATAATAAAGGTATTTATGGGAATAGGTACCACCCGTATCACTCGGAAAATAAAAGCTTTTCCTGTAAGAAACCTTCCTTTTATAGTTATGATGATGTGCTCAGAGCTTATCGACAGAAACGAATTGACTTATACAGCCCCTTATGGCTTCGGTGGGAGGAAGTGGATTTACGTATCATTACCTCCGTAAACCAAGAAGCCCCTATCGAGGTTCAATACGAATCTTTGGGTACCTTCCACGAAATCCATGAACATTATCGAATAAGAAAAGGTAGAAGAGGGGAAATCCTTAATATATACATTCGAACAACTGTTGGTCGTACTCGTTTCAATCGAGAAATGGAAGAAGCCATACAAGGTTTTGCCCGTTCTGAACAACCAAAAAAATCACTACCAGCTTTCAGGATCTAATGTTATTGATCTTATGATCTTTTCATTAGTGCAGATATAGAGATCGAGGAAGCCTTCGAATAACCGGCTTGAACCCATTGCTTAATCCTGCTCATGAAAATATGGAGATTTTTCCTTATGAAGGAACGAACCAGATTGCCCTTTGATAATTTGCCCTTTTATAATAAAGTGATGGATAAAACTGACATTAAAAAGCTTATTAGCAGATTAATAGATCACTTCGGAATGACATATACATCACATATCTTGGACCAACTCAAGACTTCAGGTTTTCAACAAGCTACTGATACAGCTATTTCATTAGGAATTGATGATCTTTTAACAGCACCTTCCAAAGGATGGCTTGTCCAAGATGCGGAGCAACAAGGTTCTATTTCGGAGAAACATAATCATTATGGGAATGTACATGCAGTGGAAAAATTACGTCAATCGATCGAGATATGGTATGCTACAAGTGAATATTTGAGAAAGGAAATGAATCCGAATTTTAGCATGACTGATCCCTTAAATCCAGTACATGTTATGTCCTTCTCAGGAGCTAGGGGAAATACATCTCAGGTTCACCAATTAGTAGGTATGAGAGGATTAATGTCAGATCCTCAAGGACAAATCATTGATCTACCCATTCGAAGGAATTTACGCGAAGGGCTCTCTTTAACGGAATATATTATTTCCTGTTATGGGGCTCGTAAAGGAGTTGTGGATACTGCTGTACGAACAGCAGATGCTGGATACCTCACGCGTAGACTCGTTGAAGTGGTTCAACACATTGTAGTACGTATAAAAGATTGTGGCACTATCAAAGGTATTTTCGTAAGTCCCATTCGAGGTCGAGAGAGGGATAGAAATGAAATTGTTGTACGAACACAAATACTGATTGGCCGTGTACTAGCAGACGATGTATATATAAATAGGAGATGCATTGCCACGCGCAATCAAGATATTGGGGTTGGACTCGCCAATCAATTAATAAATCTTCGAACACAATCAATATATATACGAACTCCCTTTACTTGCAAGAGTATATCTCGGATTTGTCAATTATGTTATGGTCGGAGTACTACTCACAATCACTTGATCGAATTAGGAGAAGCGGTAGGTATTATTGCGGGCCAATCCATTGGGGAACCAGGAACTCAACTAACACTAAGGACTTTTCATACCGGGGGGGTATTTACTGGTGATATTGCAGAACATGTACGAGCCCCTTTCAATGGAAAGATTGAATTCAATGAGAATTTGGTTTATCCTACACGTACATGTAATGGACATCCTGCTTATCTATGTCATAATAACTTATCCATCACTATTGATGGTAAGGATCAAGTACAGAACTTAACCATTCCACCACAAAGTTTGCTTTTGGTTCAGAATGATCAATATGTGGAATCGGAACAAATTATTGCCGAGGTTCGTGCTAGAACATCTTCCTTCAAGGAGAAAGTTCGCAAAAATATATATTCTGACCTAGAAGGAGAAATGCACTGGAGTACCAATGTGTGTCATGCACCTGAATATGTACATGGTAATGTTCATTCTATACTCAGGACGGGTTATTTATGGATATTATCAGGAGGTATATACGGATCCGGTGTAGTACCCTTCCCATTTAATAAGCATCAGGATCAAGTAGATGTTCAACTTTTTGTTGCCAAACATCAATCACTTTCCGATTCTTACGTGGATCAAGTGGAACATAGATCGGGTGACTCAAACTGCTATGGGAAGGAAGAAAAAATCTTCAGTTATTCAGAAACTGATCGGACCATATCCAACGAGCATCAAGACTCTATTTATGTCACCTTTTCCCCTAAGAATTACAATATTAAGGGGAAAAAACAAATGAATCGATTCATCGTCCCGTTGCAGTTTGATAAAGAATGGGGAAAAAGAAGAATACCTTGTCCTGATGCGATTCTTAGAATACCCAAAAGTGGTATTCTACAGAGAAATTCCATTTTTGGATATTCTAACGTAGAATATGGAATACCTGATGGGCCAGATATGACAACACCCTTTTCCCTTTCCCTAGATTTATCGAGGGAAGGGGACAACTTGCAGATTCAAGTTAGCAATTCTATTTCGTACGAAGAAGATGGTGAACGAATCCAAGTAATGAGTGACACAAGTATTCCATTGGTTCAAACTTGTCTAGGATTTGATTGGGAACAAATAGATTCTATAGAATCTGGAGCTTATGCTTCTCTTACTTCAGTAAAAACAAATAAGATCGTGAGCAATATGATCCAAATTAGCTTGATGAAATACCCCCTTTTTTTCATGGGGAGAAGGGACAATCAAGCAAGTTCAAATTTGATGTTCCATAACAAATTGTACCACACTAATCTTTTCTCTTCCAATGGGGAGAGTCAATTAATTAGTAAGCATCAAGGAACTATTTGTTCATTATCTAATGGGGGGGAAGACAGTGGATCTTTTATGGTTCTGTCACCATCCGACTGTTTTCGAATCGTTCTATTCAATGATTTCAAATGTTATGATACGGTAAATAAGTCAAATAGAGAGGATCCTATGAGAAAAAAAATCATTGAATTTTCGGGTCTTTTGGGTCATTTACATAGTATCACCAACCGTTTCCCATCCTCCCATTTTCTAACTTATAAAAAAGTATTGTCAAAGAAACATTCCATTTTCCACAATTCTTTAAATACTTTTCAAGTACCTAAATACTATTTTATGGACGAAAATACGAGAATTTCTCATTTCGATCCGTGCAGGAACATCATCTCCAATCTCTTGGGTCCAAATTGGTGCTATTCTCCATCCGAATTCTGCGAAAGAACATTTCCAGTAGTTAGTCCTGGACAATTTATGCCTGAAAGTGTATGTATATCCGAACATGAACCACTCCCCGAATCTGGTCAAATTATAGCAGTTGATGAGGAATCTTTAGTCATTAGATCAGCTAAACCCTATTTGGCTACTCGAAAAGCGACTGTTCATGGTCATTATGGAGAAATTCTTGACAAAGGAGATACATTGATAACATTGATATATGAAAGGTTCAAATCCAGTGATATAATTCAAGGTCTTCCTAAAGTTGAACAATTGTCAGAAGCCCGTTTGAATAATTCAATATCGATGAATCTGAAAGAAAGTTTTGAAAATTGGACCGGGGATATGACAAGATTTCTTGGAAGTCTTTGGGGGTTATTCATTAGTGCTAGGATTACTATGGAACAAAGTCAGACTCATTTAGTCAATCAGATTCAAAAGGTTTACCGATCCCAAGGGGTACGAATTTGTGATAAGCATATAGAGATTATTGTACGCCAAATGACATCGAAAGTATTAATTTCAGAAGATGGAACAGCTAATGTTTTTTCACCCGGGGAACTCATTGGATTATCACGAGCACAGAGAATGAATCGTGCTCTGGAAGAGGCAATCTACTATCAAACTATGTTATTGGGAATAACAAAGGCATCTCTGAATACTCAAAGTTTTATATCCGAAGCGAGTTTCCAGGAAACTGCTCGGGTCTTAGCTAAAGCTGCTCTACAAGGTCGTATCGATTGGTTGAAAGGCTTGAAGGAAAATGTTATTCTCGGGGGGATTATACCTGCCGGTACTGGACAGCATATTCGCCGTTCAGGGAAACGGAACGGAATGGATCCAAGAATGGGGAATAGGAATCTATTTAGCAACAAAGTGAAAGATATTTTATTTCATCATGACAAAGTATCTTTTTTTTCCATTCAAGAAAATTCTCACAATATATTGAAACAGCCATTAAAATAGCCTTGAGAAATAGTCTTTATAAAGAGATTCATTTTTATGTTCATGAATATTAATTCTATAATATAATAGAAAAATAGAAAATATTCTATGAGTGAGAACGTTTGTACCACGTACTAGACAGATAGGCAATCTTTGAGATGTAATCGATTCCGTTGGAATAATTAGATATTACAGTCCATGTTATTTCGTTATTTTGGGGAGGAAAGCGAACGAGAATGAGAAAAAGATATTGGAACATTGATTTGGAAGAGATGATGGAAGCAAGAGTTCATTTAGGGCATAAAACTAGGAAATGGAATCCTAAGATGGCACCTTACATTTTTACAGAGCGTAGAGATACTCATATTATTAATCTAGCTAAAACTGCTCGTTCTTTATCAGAAGCCTGTGATTTGGCGTTTGATATAGCAGGTAGGGGAAAACAATTCCTGATAATCGGTACGAAATATCAAGCAGCTGATTTAGTAGCATCAGCTGCTACAGAAGCTCGATGTCATTATGTAAATAGAAAATGGCTTGGTGGTATGTTAACTAATTGGTCTACTACAGAGACGAGACCTCAGAAGTTCAAGGATTTAAAAAAAGAACAAGATACGGGACGATTAAATCAACTTCCAAAGAAAGAAGCAGCAATGCTCAAGAGACAATTGGACCAATTACAGAAATATCTAGGTGGAATTAGATACATGACGAGCTTACCCGATATTGCAATAATTACTAATCAACAAGAAGAATCCATTGCTCTTGGGGAATGTAGAACTTTGGGTATTCCGACAATTTGCTTAGTTGATACAGATTGTGATCCAGATCTCGTAGATATCCCAATTCCAGCCAATGATGATGGTATAGCTTCAATCCAATTGATCCTGAACAGATCAACGTCAGCAATTTGCGAAGGAAGGTCATTAAGGTCATTATAGCCATATGAAGGGCTAATAGATAGTTAATTAGTAATAATAATAATAAAATAGAAAAAAAAGGGGGGGGACCTGAGGATTTACTGAGTTGGCTGCTATTCCATCTAAGATCTCGTAAGAGCGAATTTCATTTATTGGTTTGGTTGGCTGCTCCAAATCGAAAAATATTATTAATGGAATAACCATTTTATTATCTCGTGGCACCAAAAATTATGATGAGAGTGAAATAATTGAGGAATCCCTCATTCGACAAAAATCATTTCTTTTCTTCTTTAAGTTAATCTTTACAAGGGGGTAATATGGATATGGATATCGTACAATCTCCTATTAGCACACTGAATAATATCTATGAGATATCCGGTGTGGAGGTGGGTCAACATTTTTATTGGCAAATAGGGGGGTTTCAAGTTCATGCACAGGTACTTATAACTTCTTGGGTTGTAATTGCTGTCTTATCAGGTTCAGCTACCATAGCTGTTCGAGATCCACAAACCATTCCTACCGGTGGTCAAAATTTTGTTGAATATATTCTCGAATTTATTCGGGACTTGACCAGAACTCAGATTGGGGAGGAAGAATATGGTCCTTGGGTTTCCTTTATTGGAACTATGTTTCTATTTATCTTTGTTTCTAACTGGTCAGGTGCTCTTCTTCCTTGGGGAATTCTAAAATTACCTCAAGGGGAGTTAGCTGCACCTACAAATGATATTAATACTACGGTTGCTCTAGCTTCGCTTACGTCAATAGCATATTTCTACGCAGGTCTTGCAAAGAAGGGGTTAGGTTATTTTGGTAAATATATTCAACCAACCCCAATACTTTTACCAATTAACATCTTAGAGGATTTTACAAAACCTTTATCACTTAGTTTTCGACTTTTTGGAAATATATTAGCCGACGAATTGGTAGTTGCCGTTCCTGTTTCTCTGGTACCTTTAGTAGTTCCTATACCTGTAATGTTCCTGGGATTATTTACGAGCGGTATTCAAGCTCTGATCTTTGCAACTCTAGCCGCAGCTTATATAGGTGAATCCATGGAGGGTCATCATTAAACCACTAAATAACTGTCCAATCAGACAGAATATTTTCTAAGTATCGTACCAACTTATGATTTTATATGTATGGTAGGAGCAAATCGAAATTCTTAGTAACAAAAGTTTGGTAAGAAGATTTAGGATCAGTTAACTACTAATTCCGTCCATTAGATCTCCAGATAGAGTGGATCAGATTGGTCCATTTGTATAGAGATATGAAAGAAAATAGGATCGAACAGGTTCACTAATCGGAGTTGGTTGAGTAAAAAATGTACCTCGGCGTAGAACGATTCAATTTTTGTTCCTAGTAAGGGGAGGATTTTTTAACATGTTTACTTTGTATATAGTTTGTTTCATATATTAATCCATTTATATCGATTAAAAGCCTTATTGTATGGATTAATATATCATCTATAGATGTGATATATAATTACTTATAGGCTTTTACACAGTCTATTCTCTCTCCGTGATAAGAATTCATATGTTAAATAAAATGGAATCTGTATTTCAAATATTATGAAGAATAAATATTTTCATGAATAAATATCTTCATAGGGAATAATAGATTTCGTTATTCGTTGATATTTTGATACCTAAATCTTTTGGGTTCTTAGTTTTCGGAAGAAATCGTTCCATAATTTCACTATTGGTGAACAATCAATAGATGAAACTGTCGTATTATCAACTATTTCCCAACCTTAGTAAGAGGAGATTACCATGGATCCCTTAATTTCTGCTGCTTCCGTTATTGCTGCTGGATTATCTGTAGGGCTTGCTTCTATTGGACCCGGCGTTGGTCAGGGCACTGCTGCGGGCCAAGCTGTAGAAGGTATTGCGAGACAACCAGAAGCGGAAGGTAAAATACGAGGTACCTTACTGCTAAGTTTAGCTTTTATGGAAGCTTTAACTATTTATGGACTAGTTGTGGCCCTAGCACTTCTATTTGCGAATCCCTTTGTTTGATCCTGAAAACATTGTTCAGTTGATCTTTTAGGGGAAGGGTTGATCCGAATAATTAGCAAATGAATTATTGTCTTTCTTCCTGTACCTATACTTCGGTCACAAAGATTAATGACGCGTGCGGCAGGTAAGGGAGTGGATAGGGCAAGCATTTTTTTTTTTTTATCCTTATATGAGACCTGGGACTAAGTATCCCAAATATTCTTATCCAGAACTAGATAGATAGGATCAAATAAGAAAAGAACAAAATTCTGTAGAACATATCCTTATCTATGAGGGGAGAGCGTATGAAAAATGTAATTGATCCTTTCATTTCCTTGAATTATTGGCCTTCTGCTGGGGGTTTCGGGTCAAATACCAATATTTTAGAAACAAATATAATAAATCCAAGTGTGGTGCTTAGTGTACTAATCTATTTTGGAAAGGGAGTGTGTGCGAGTTGTATATTCGAATAATATGGCTGGGCCCAACCAGCTGCACTTTGGAGTTTGGAGATAGAAAAGTGCATGATCTCAACGAATTACTTCCGAACAGGGAATAGCGAAGAACTATAGCATTTCGTAATTGATTGGGAAATGAACTCTTAGTTTATACCAACCAACCAATGAGAGAGGACCATTAGAATGGTTAAAGCTGAACTGCTTGAAGTCTAAGCACAACTAACTGGGTACTCTTTCCACCGCTGTGTCAAGATGAGATGTATTCAAAGGCATAGTTGGAGATTGATCCGATATATAACATTCATATCAATGGAATAATCCATTTACTGAAAAATAGTCCCAATCTCCCATCCAAATTTAGTTCCAATGCTGAACCGACGACCTACACAGAAGGGAAATTATTCGATAGAACAAAAAGGAGGAGGCACAAATGAATTGGTTGAACGGAACGTATTGATTCAAATTTCATGGGGGAAGAAAAGGAGAGAAAAGGGGAAACGACAACAAAAAGAACAACTTTATTGATAATTGCAAATCCCTTTTGCCGGAAGAGCCCTTCGGAGATCTCGGTCTTTTATAGATTGATTCTAATTTTCCGTAAACGGAACGGAAAGGGCAGGCTTGGTGTTGATGAGGGAAGGGAACGTATATGTTCCTGGGGAATAAAAAAAGAACTGAGCAGGAGAGCCGAATGAATCGAAAGATTCGTGTTCGGTTTGGGAAGAGATTATGAATTCATGAAATTTGTGAATAGATAATCTACTTTCATTAAGTAATCTATTAGATAACCGTAAACAGAAAATATTGAGTACTATTCAGAATTCGGAAGAACTATGTAAAGTAGCTATCGATCAGCTCGAGAAAGCTCGGGTTCGCTTAAGGGAAGTGGAAAGGATAGCGGACGAAATCCGGGTAAATGGAGACTCCCAGATAGAACGAGAGAAAGAGGATCTCATCAAAGTTGCTTCTGAGAATTTGGAACAATTAGAGGATCCAAAGAATGAGACGGTTTACGCCGAACAGCAAAGAGCAATTGACCAGATCCGACAACAAGTTTCTCGCCAAGCTTTACGAAGAGCTATAGGAACTTTGAATAGTCGTTTGAATACTGAGTTACATTTACGTACGATCGATCACAATATTGGCCTGCTTAGAGCCATGATGAACACAAATGATTAGTTGTTATAGGTCCTATTTCTCAACAGATAATTAATGAGTGCTAATGGGAAATATTCGACTCGACGAAATTAGTAGTATTATACGGAAACAGATCGAACAATATAATAACGAAGTAAGAGTTGGTAATCTTGGCACCGTACTTCAAGTAGGAGATGGCATTGCTCGTATTCATGGTCTTGATGAAGCAATGGCAGGGGAATTATTGGAATTTGGAGATGGTACAATAGGCATTGCCCTAAATTTGGGATCGGATAATGTTGGAGCTGTATTAATGGGTGATGGCTTGATGATACAAGAAGGCAGCTCCGTGAGAGCAACGGGAAAAATTGCTCAGGTACCAGTAAGTGATGCGTATTTGGGTCGTGTTGTAAATGCTCTAGCCCAACCCATTGATGGCAAGGGTCAAATTTCAGCTTCCGAATTTCGACTGATTGAATCTCCCGCTCCAGGTATTATATCAAGACGTTCCGTATATGAACCCCTTCAAACGGGACTTATTGCTATTGATTCTATGATTCCTATAGGACGTGGTCAGCGAGAATTAATTATTGGGGACAGACAGACCGGCAAGACAGCAGTAGCTACAGATACTATTCCTAATCAAAAGAGTCAAAATGTAATCTGTGTCTATGTAGCAATTGGTCAAAAAGCTTCTTCCGTGGCTCAGGTAGTTAATACATTTCAAGAACGTGGCGCAATGGAATATACCATTGTGGTAGCGGAAACTGCGGATTCTTCCGCTACATTACAATATCTCGCTCCTTATACAGGGGCAGCTTTGGCTGAATACTTCATGTATAAGAAACAACATACTTCAATAATTTATGATGATCTCTCCAAACAGGCACAAGCTTATCGACAAATGTCTCTTCTATTAAGAAGACCACCTGGCCGAGAAGCTTATCCGGGAGATGTTTTCTATTTGCATTCCCGTCTCTTGGAAAGAGCAGCTAAATTAAGTTCCCAGTTAGGTGAGGGGAGTGTTACGGCTCTACCAATAGTTGAGACTCAAGCTGGAGATGTTTCAGCTTATATTCCCACTAATGCAATTTCAATTACCGATGGACAAATATTTTTATCAGCTGATCTATTCAATGCCGGGATCCGACCCGCTATTAATGTGGGTATTTCCGTATCTAGAGTAGGATCCGCGGCTCAGATAAAAGCTATGAAAAAGGTAGCTGGAAAATTGAAATTAGAGTTAGCTCAATTTGCAGAGTTGGAAGCCTTTGCACAATTTGCTTCCGATCTTGATAAAGCTACTCAAGATCAGTTGGCAAGGGGTCAACGATTACGTGAGTTGCTCAAACAATCTCAGGCGGCTCCTTTGAAAGTAGAAGAACAAATAGCTACTATTTATACCGGAACGAATGGATACCTAGATATATTAGAGATAGCACAGGTGAGAAAATTTCTCGTTCAGTTACGCGAGTATTTGATAAAGAATAAACCTCAGTTTGGAGAAATTATACGTTCTACTGGTACATTTACGGAAGAAGCACAAGCCCTTCTGGAAGAGGCTCTTAAGGAACATACTGAACTTTTTTTACTTCAAGAACAAAAATGAATATTTCATAATTTGGTGGGACATTCGGAACAGGAAAAAGAGCTTAAGAATTTGTTCCAATATATTGCACAACAATTTGGAACAATTGAAGAGTATTACGTCCAATAGGATTTGAACCTATACTGAAGGTTTAGAAGACCTCTGTCCTATCCATTAGACGATGGACGCTCTTTCTTTTTCTCTTCCTTTTTTTTTTTATTTTCACTCTCTTTGGCATATCCCGATCCACCTTTTTATTCACAATGAAATTAGGATAGGAAAAGAATAGAATCTATTTCACATTGAAACGGAAAACAGATTTCGAATAAATTGTGAAATTATGTTATATACTTAATCACTTTATATCTACCTATTATATCTATATAGATAGATATATAATAGGTAGATATCCGTTAGCGGGTAGCGGGAATCGAACCCGCATCGTTAGCTTGGAAGGCTAGGGGTTATAGTCGACATTGATTATTCAATGCCTCTAATTCAGAACCGAACATGATAATTTCATGTCATTCGGCTCCTTCATGGGGGATAGAGGTATGAGGGAAGAAACAGAGTATTTATATAAAATCTTTGTGAAAGGAGATTCACATTTTTTTATCCTTCTTTTTTTTTTTTTTCTCTTTTCTAATAAAACCCTAATTTATTATCGTACCCATAGCATCTATGTCAGTTTCTTCTCTTTTCTCCCCTTCTATCTTTTTTTTGTAGTGAAGGGCCCCGAATCGTAGAATACTTACTCACTTTCTAGATGATCCCTATAGAAAGAGAAATTTGAAAAGTTTCAAATAATCACAAATCTTTCTAATTACTTCGTTCCCTATTTCTACTGATTCCGATCCCCAGGAGAACAAATTCCACCGAGCTCGAACAAAATGCCGATAACTCAAGTAAACCAAAGTCATCGTTCTATAGCTATTCGGCCTCAACCTGGGGTCCTTCCATCCATAAGTTGAAGGTTTAGTCACGATGAAAAATATCTTTGGATCCCCATAGATCTGTGATTTCTCTAATTGGAAAGATTTCTCGAACCTTTCAAACATTCTGTGTCGCTATCTTGGAACCAAAAATGTGTTTCTCTTTCATCATTTCAGATCCAGATTACGAGAAGGTATGCTATTCCTGAACCATGGTATTCATAGGGGAGGTTTTTAACCTATCTGGAAATAGAGTTCTAGATGGATCAGAGATCCATGTAAAAGATCCTTCAACTATTCGAGTTGATAATGTAACGAATCACACTTTTACCACTAAACTATACCCGCCACGATCCGATTGTAACATACGGATCGATCTTTTGTCCAACCAATAGGAAGATGAGGAGTTATCAACCTCCATTGAAAGTTTCTATCAATAATTACCTCGTTTTCATCATTACATGAATCTCCATCCCCGGAGATTCAATACTTGGGTAAATAGTATTTCATTCCTGGAGATGGCTCATTGTAATTATAGATTACCTTTGCGAACTGCTGATAAAACAATTACTAATGGACCTGATACAACCATCAGAGTCAGAACAGTGAGCTGTGCAATAACCTCTAGATTCATTTCGTTTTCTTTCACCCCTATGATACCATCGACTTGATGGATGTATGAATAAAATGTTGTCGGGATCAATCACTTTTCACACTTCTATTTTCTCTTCTCCTTCTCCATCTGTGTAGTTTCAATTAGGAAACAATAGCCTTGAACAACTAATATCTTTACAATAGCCTTGAGTAACATTACAATAGCGTTGAGTAACATTTACAAAAATACATCAAATAGATAGAGAGCTTATTAATGAATGTATTTCAATATCTAGGTTTTGAAACTAGATAGAAATAAATGGACTAATCCGTTCCGTGTAACTAATTAATTCAAAAAAATTGGAGAGGGTATGTATGATATTAGAAATCAAATTTTTGATAGCCTTTGTTCTTGCTTTTACAGCAGGTTTTTTAGCGTTCAGATTAGGTAAAGCGCTGTATGATTGATTCTTTATTTTTAACGATTCGGAGGTTCGAATCCTTCCATCCGTCTGAATAATTGCTATATTCATTGCATATATTGTCGATACAATCCGTAGCATGTACGGATTGTATCGACAATACATGCATGCTATGGTATACATCCTCACTCCACCATTCATTTTGTTACATTCCATTTTGGAGAGATGGCTGAGCGGACCAAAGCGGCGGATTGCTAATCCGTAGTACGGATCATCCGTACCGAGGGTTCGAATCCCTCTCTCTCCGTTCGGTCACTATTGATCCTGAAAACGGATAATTCCGGATCTTTCTACGGAACGAAAAAGCTAGATACTTTTTCGACTATTCTTTACGTCCGGGATTACGTCCTGGATCGTTCGATAGAAATCCAAAGATAAAAAGAGAAATGAAAAATATCACTATTGTGTAAACGAACAGCTTAAGAGTAAGCATTACGTAATCTCCGGGATCCTGATTATAAGTACAACAGAATAGATTATCAATCTTTGTACCATATATGGATGCTTGAATACCAAGCAATAGATTATCAATCTTTGTACCATATATGGATGCTTGAATACCAAGCAATAGTATGATTAATACAGATCACGAAATTCTTTCTCCGAATCACGTGTGAAAATCAATTAAAAAGAAGGAGATAATTTATCCCTTTGTTTTCCAAATGTTATTTCTTCCCTTCTTCTTTTTTGGATCAACCAGAAATTTCTCGAATCTTTATGAAAATATATAATTCATATAAATACGTGACCAAATGGCCCGATCCGGAGTGAGCGATGGGATCAGAAGGAATTGACGAAGGTGAGTAGAAAAGTTTTTAGCCGGGAGCAGATAAGGTATCTGGATCTGGTATCGTTGGGTGGAGCAAGGATAGAACTTCTGCCACAAAAAATGGAAAGAGTGATACAGAAATTGGATAAATGACAGCGATCCAAAAACTTGAAAAAGAAAAAAAGGAGATACTTTTTATCGAAAACTTACAGCAGCTTGCCAAACAAAGGCTAAGAGAAAAGAGAGAACGGGAATAATTGGCATTACATCGACAATTGGATCGGAAATTGCATAAGCCTCAGGTAATTTTCCAAAAAAGGGATTATTTAAATGAATAAAGGCATCATCTAGACAAATATTGAGTATAACTGGCATTTTTTTTTCTCCAATAAAAATTAGGGGGGGTAAAGCCAGAAAAGTCTTTGATTGATCGAATCGATCGAAGCTCTTCGGCAAGTTTGACCAGACTTGGAGTTGGAAGGGATGATTTTTTTATACATACAATATTTTACCCAATCTAATAGAGAATGATCAATGAATGGATATTCTTGTCCCTTTTTCTGTTTCTCCTATTATGTCCAATTCCGTCAAGAACCTATTTTGTCAAAATATCTACAAAATTTTCCGGACCAATTGGGATCTGATCTAATGAATCTTGGATCCTAATGGGTTGACAAAAAATTTTTTATAAGTATTCATTAGCATATAAATAGGGAAATAGGATTTTTGGGAATGGGGTGTGGCCAAGCGGTAAGGCAGCAGGTTTTGGTCCTGTTATTCGGAGGTTCGAATCCTTCCATCCCAGACTTATTTCATTGGTTCCTGTTTTACCTTCCCTCCCTCTTCTCTTTCTTCTTTCGTAAAGGGTAGATCCAATGGAATTTTGTCCTACTTTTTATAATCATTTAACCATACTTATCAGAAGGGAATGTGATTACAATGGGAAGAGATAAAGGGATATCTCTGTGGTGCAAGATGGGAATACGGATCAATTCGAGATAAGGTTCAATTTATGAAATTAGCCCATTGGATGTATGCTGGTCCTGCTCATATTGGAACTCTACGAGTAGCTAGTTCATTCAAAAATGTCCATGCCATTATGCATGCTCCTCTAGGAGATGATTATTTTAATGTAATGCGCTCTATGTTAGAACGGGAAAGAAATTTTACTCCTGCAACTGCTAGTATAGTAGACCGTCACGTACTAGCACGTGGATCTCGAAAAAGAGTTGTGGATAATATTCTTCGAAAAGATAAGGAGGAAGGTCCCGATCTGATAATATTGACACCTACATGTACTTCTAGTATCTTGCAAGAGGATTTAAAAAACTTTGTGGATAGAGCATCCATAATCTCCGATTGCAACGTCATTTTTGCGGATGTGGATCATTATCAAGTGAATGAAATTCAGGCAGCGGATAGAACTTTAGAACAGGTGGTTCGATATTATTTGGAGAAATCCCATAGACAAGAAACATTGGATCAATTTGTAACAGATGCACCTTCTGTAAATATAATTGGGATTCTTACTCTAGGCTTTCATAATCGACACGATTGTCGTGAGTTGAGACGTTTATTAAAAGATCTGGACATCAGAATTAATCAAATAATTCCTGAAGGAGGATCTGTAGAGGATCCAAAAAATTTACCAAAAGCTCGGTTCAATTTAATTCCTTATCGTGAAGTGGGCTTAATGACAGCGATGTATTTGAATAAAGAATTTGGAATGCCTTATGTATCTACAACTCCTATGGGAGCTGTAGATATGGCCGAGTGCATCCGACAGATAAAGAAATATGTTGATACCTTGGCGGCTCCTATTTTATCAAGCAAAAGGGTTGATTACGAATCCTATATCGATGGACAAACTCGATTCGTTTCCCAAGCTGCTTGGTTCTCAAGATCTATCGATTGTCAGAATTTTACGGGGAAAGAAACAGTCGTTTTTGGTGATGCAACTCATGCTGCTTCAATCACTAAGATACTTGCTAGAGAGATGGGAATTCGTGTGAGTTGTACAGGTACTTATTGTAAACATGATGCAGAATGGTTCAAAGAGCAAATTAAAGATTTTTGTGATGAGATAATCATCACAGATGATCATGCTGAAGTAGGAGATATTATCGCTCGCGTGGAACCCTCTGCAATATTTGGTACTCAAATGGAACGTCATATCGGTAAACGTCTTGAGATTCCCTGTGGAGTTATTTCCGCACCAGCTCATATACAAAATTTTTCCTTGGGGTATCGACCCTTCTTGGGTTACGAAGGTACTAATCAAATAGCTGATCCAGTTTATAACTCATTCGCTCTGGGTATGGAAGATCATCTTCTCGAGATTTTTTGTGGTCATGATACAAAGGAAATAATGACTAAATCATTATCCACGGATATGAGTCTAATTTGGGATCCTGAAAGTCGACTAGAATTGAATAGAATCCCTCGCTTTGTCAGGGACGAAGTAAAGAGAAATACAGAAAAATTTGCACGACGAAAGGGCATTTCGAACGTTACTGTCGAGGTAATGCACGCAGCTAAAGAAGCATTAAGTACCTAATCAATAAAAATGAATTGATTACATTGAGTTTATTCTATACAAAAAGACTGGATCCAATTCGATATCTATTCCTATCATATCAATTGAGTTAATGACTATTCATAATCACGTCTCGATCATGATTCGAGATCAGCAGGAAGGGATCTTAAAAACATCGTCTGAAACGACGTGGTAGAAAGCAACGTGTGACTTTACATAATCGGTTTCGTGGATGTGAATTATCACATCCAACATTGAATATTCGGATCAAATGCCCTTGGTTCAACATTATTCTTATTTTATTATATACTCTCCAAGTCATTCTCGTTTCCATGTGATCCCATACAAGGATGACGAATACTTGAATCGTTCCACTAAGGCTGTTACAAATAAACCTAGAATTTTATTTCGATGCGTCTAACATCTCGTCCCAATACAGTTGCCAATCCAACAATTCATTTATCTCTTATTCTGCATTGACAATAGTGTATTGTGTCGATATAATTCGTCCATTCACAATAGAAATTGTGAATAGATATCTTAGGTTCATCATTGATCAGTGATTCTATCCAATCATTATAATTCTGTCGACGGATCATTTATTCATAACCTAGATTACTTTATCCTGGAATGGCGGATCGAAAGAAACTATTCATATCCATATATGAACTGATGAGTGAATTATTTGGTCATTCACATAGGTTTTTGATCCCGTTCGTCATTTAACAACAACGATTGGTAAGATTTGATTTACCGGTTCATATTGAGTAACCTCGCATTCCACTTCGATCGTATATATATCCTCAATATCTATTTGCAATATGGGTTGCTAACTCAATGGTAGAGTACTCGGCTTTTAAGTGCGACTAAGGTCTTTCACACATTTGAATGAAGTAGAAAACTCGTCGATACCATCGGTAAAGTTCGGAAGACTACGACTGATCCTCGAAGTATAATGAACGGAAAAAACAGCATGTCGTTCCAACATATGATCTTTATGATACCTGATATGATTTTTAGGATACCTGATTGTATTCGATCAGGACCGGATCTGATTCAAGGAATTAAATGGGTGGGAAATGTCTATTATATATTTAGATGGATGTATAATATGCTCATCCTTTCGGATCAAATGTGATAATTGTGAATAGGATCGAATCAATTCACGGTTAAGTCGAATGAGTCAATGGAGAAAGCTATATGACTTGAATCATAGGTAAACCCAGAGGAACGAGCTTCTGTTCCTCGTTCCAATTAAACGAGCGAGGAATTCCCTTTACTGATAAGAAGTTAAGAGCATTTTAGTACCCGATATCGGGAGGTTTTCCCTGAGTAGATCAGGGATTTATACACTCACAATGAGTCCTAAGTACTCGATACAGATGTGTAAGATAAATAGTGTACTGACCAGGTTGATTTATCCCATGAGTCAGGAGAGCGATTGGTCGCCAGGATAAAAGATTTTCGTTCTTCCTCATGACGAATGAAATCCTTGGGTAGTAAATCTGCTGAATAGAATATAGAATCTTGATATCCGGATATATATATTTTTTTTTCTATCTTGTCCCGACTAGATCGCACCATGTATTATCTCATAAATTAAGAGGTTATTCTCATGAACGAGGGCCATAGCTGAGGTTTGAAAATGGATGAGTTCCATAGATACGGAAAGGAAGATAGCTCTTGGCAACAATGCTTTTTATATCCACTCTTTTTCCAAGAAGATCTTTACGCAATTTCTCATGATCATTATTTGGATGGATCAAGTTCCTCTGAATCGATGGAACATTTTAGTTCCAATGATCAATTCAGTTTCCTAACTGTAAAACGTTTGATTGGTCAAATACGTCAACAGAATCATTCAATTGTTTTATTTTTGAATTGCGATTCAAATCCATTAGTTGATCGCAACAAGAGTTCCTATTCTGAATCGGTACTAGAAGGACTGACATTGGTCCTGGAAGTTCCGTTCTCTATACGGTCGAAATATTCTGTGGAAGGGATGAATGAATGGAAGAGTTTCCGGTCGATCCATTCAATATTTCCCTTCTTGGAAGAGAAATTCCCGCATTCTAATTATATATTAGATACACGAATACCCTATTCTATTCATCCGGAAATTTTGGTTCGAACCTTTCGTCGCTGGATCCGAGATGCTCCCTCCTTGCACCCATTACGATCTGTTCTCTATAAATATCGAAATAGTCCAGAAAATTTCAAAAGATCGATTATTGTCGCCCCGAGAGTAAATACAAGATTCTTGCTGTTCCTGTGGAATCATTATGTCTATGAATGCGAATCCATTCTAGTTCCCCTTCTTAAACAATCCTTTCATCCACGATCGTCGTCTCATGGATCTTTCCCTGAGCGAACTCATTTTGATCGAAAGATCAAAAATATTATCAGAATTTCTCGTCGAAATTCACTGAAAAGTATCTGGTCGTTGAAGGATCCTAGAATTCACTATGTTAGATATGGAGAAAGATCTATTATAGCTATAAAGGGTACTCATCTCCTAGTGAAAAAATGTAGATATCATCTTATCATTTTTTGGCAATGTTATTTCCATCTTTGGTCCGAACCATATAGAGTATGTTCTCATCAATTATCCAAGAATTGTTCTTCTTTTCTAGGTTATTTTCTGAGGGTTCGGATGAAATCTCTTCTGGTCAGGACCAAAATGCTAGATGAGTTATTCATTACCGATCTTATTACCGATGAATTTTATCCAATAGTTCCGATTGTACCAATAATTGGATTATTGGCTAGAGAAAAATTCTGTGACATATCAGGGCGGCCAATTAGTAAATTGTATTGGACTAGTCTAACAGATGATGATATCCTCGATCGATTCGATCGAATTTGGAAAAATCTTTTTCATTACTACAGTGGATCCTTTGGTCGAGATGGTTTATATCGTATAAAGTATATACTTTCACTATCATGTGCTAAAACTTTAGCCTGTAAACATAAAAGTACGATACGTGTAGTTCGGAAGGAATTAGGTCCAGAACTCTTCAAAAAATCTTTTTCAAAAGAACGAGAATTTGATTTTCCGGCTTTTTCATCGAAAGCAGCGGCCCGTTCACAGAGAGAACGAATTTGGCATTCAGATATTCCCCAGATAAATCCCCTAGCCAATTCCTGGCAAAAGATACAGGATCTGAAATCTGAAAATGGAAAACTAAACTTATTTGACCAATGAAATGCTCTTTTAGTCATTGCCTCGATTCAGAATCATTTTTCTTTTTCCATCCGAGAACTAAAATGATTAGGGAATAAAAACATTACATGGGGAAAGCCGTGTGCGATGAGAATTGCAAGCACGGTTTGGGGAGAGATTTCTCGCTCTTACTGATACTGAAGGAGCAGATCATCCACTCCATCCGACGAGTTCCGGGTTCGAGTCCCGGGCAACCCGGATCAAATTGATCCAATTGCGATAGGTACCTCTGTCCACTTGTTCTGGTTCTGGATCCAATCAAGTTCCTTTTCATATTCATTCGTTCCTATTCACAGGGAACGAACTATTGCAGGTTCTCCGGAAAGGTGATGAAGAATTCATATCCCACTCGTATCAATTGATTCCGCGGTTCCAGAATTGCATTGCACTTCGTTCGTTGTAGCGAACAAAAAAATTTGTCTCTTCACTGATTCGATCCTATCCGTTCTCATTACAACTTACAACACAACGGATCTCCCTGGAACCAGAAATAAAGAATTTGATGTAGTAGCTAACTACAGATAGATCTATAGAGTGTGGAATATAAATAATATAGAGCCTACCTATTACATCTATATTCTATCAATATAGTATAGATCAGTATCTATCCCAACGGGATAGATATGAAAATCCCATATCGGATATTGGTTGACATTGATACATGGATCATATTATACTGTCAAATAACAAGCCTTATGCTTGGGAGCCTCTGATGATTTTATAAACGAAGTTCTGACCATGACCGCAATTATAGAAAGACGCGAAAGCGCAAATTTATGGGGTCGCTTCTGCGACTGGATCACTAGCACCGAAAACCGTCTTTACATTGGATGGTTCGGCGTCTTGATGATCCCTACCCTATTGACCGCAACCTCTGTATTCATTATTGCTTTCATCGCAGCTCCTCCGGTAGATATTGATGGTATTCGTGAGCCCGTTTCCGGTTCTCTTCTTTATGGAAACAATATTATCTCTGGTGCCATTATTCCTACCTCCGCAGCTATCGGTTTGCACTTCTATCCCATCTGGGAAGCAGCTTCCGTCGATGAATGGCTATACAACGGGGGTCCTTACGAGCTAATCGTTCTACACTTCCTACTTGGTGTAGCTTGCTATATGGGTCGTGAGTGGGAGCTTAGCTTCCGTCTAGGTATGCGTCCTTGGATTGCTGTTGCATACTCAGCTCCTGTTGCAGCTGCTACTGCCGTTTTCTTGATCTACCCTATTGGTCAAGGAAGCTTCTCTGACGGTATGCCTCTAGGAATCTCTGGTACTTTCAATTTCATGATTGTATTCCAGGCTGAGCACAATATCCTTATGCATCCATTCCACATGTTGGGTGTAGCTGGCGTATTCGGCGGCTCTCTATTCAGTGCTATGCATGGTTCTTTGGTAACTTCCAGTTTGATCAGGGAAACTACTGAAAATCAGTCCGCAAATGCAGGTTACAAATTTGGTCAGGAGGAAGAAACCTACAATATTGTGGCTGCTCACGGTTATTTCGGCCGATTGATCTTCCAGTATGCTAGTTTCAACAACTCCCGTTCTTTACATTTCTTTTTAGCTGCTTGGCCCGTAGCAGGTATCTGGTTTACCGCTCTAGGCATAAGCACTATGGCTTTCAACCTAAATGGATTCAATTTCAACCAATCTGTAGTTGACAGTCAAGGTCGTGTAATTAACACTTGGGCTGATATCATTAATCGTGCTAACCTAGGTATGGAAGTTATGCACGAACGTAATGCTCACAACTTTCCTCTGGATCTAGCTGCTGTTGAATCTATTTCAATAGGCGGATAATACTCCGATGGATTGTTACTGTGTATTGCTTAACTGAACAGTACCAAACCTTTCAATAAAAGGAAAGGTTTGGTACTGTTCAAATGTTTGTTGTTATTTCTCATCCTTCTTCCCATTCCATAAGTAATGGATATGTGCAGTTCCCCTGCATCCAGCAGGAATTGAACCCGCGAGTTCGCCAATTATGAGTTGGGTGCTTTAACCATTCAGCCATGGATGCTGGATAAAGATCATAAACATACTCATACTATAATATGAGTATAGACTCGGGTCTGAAATTGGGTAGTTCGGGACCCAATCACATTCTCTCATATTTGATTCATGTCAAGTATTCTCAACAGACAGTTGAGTAACATTTCATTTGACAGAGGTCCACAGCTGAACAACTTGTTCGAGAGTTGGTTGTTAGTCATCGATCTTGCTCTGATCCCCTGTCAGAGGTCGTCGACCCACATACAAACGTTAGTTCGTTGACCTATCAATTTTCTTTTTTTTTGTAAAAAAGAACCGTGGACCGTGGATAGAGACAATTGGTTTGTTTTTCCGGGGCGGACGTAGCCAAGTGGACCAAGGCAGTGGATTGTGAATCCACCACGCGCGGGTTCAATTCCCGTCGTTCGCCCATAAAATAAGAGAAAAAACGGACTGGATCCGATTCTTTTTTATTTTCATATTTCAGTGAAAAAATTTCTATCCATTTGGTATATTTTCTATCCATATAGTATAATGGTATTGGTTGGTTGACACGAGCTTTCCGATTATATTAAATCAATATTATATTATATAGAGATGGAAAAAAAAAGGGGAGGGGGTAAAAAAGAAATGAAAACAATAAGATCCTGGATAGTGAAATTGGAGGAGATAAAAAGCTATCAATTTCTATGCAAGCCATGGACCGGATCCAATTTGGTGAGATTTTTGATTCAAATCCTTTCGCATCGGGAGCGCCTTATAAAGCTCTTTGACCTTAGAATTGTCAGTACGTTGCTTTTACGCGATCTACGAAAAAACAATCAATATTTTTTGATCAAAGGTGTAGTAGTACTTACATTATCGGTCCTTATATATCACTTCAATCATAAAAGTAGTATGATTGATAGAAAAAATTTCTATTTGATGAAACTCTTTCCTATACATATAAACTTTATGGAACTTGGAAATGAAACATCGAAAGAATATTTAAAGCCTTTCACTAAGAATTGGTTGATATTTCCGCATCTTTTCCTGTCTTTCCAATTGAAAAGATCTTACAATCGATCCATAGAGCATTCCAATCCCATTAGTTTCAATTCAGGATATGACAGGAACATGAACAAGAAAGATGAGATTATCTCGGAAAATAAAGGACCGAACAAAACTCCTTCAGAGAAGGATGAGAAAGATATCAATTCGAAGATCGATTTTACTCTCAATTCAACCGAAAATAGGTATTGGGAACCTGAAAAAGATCTTTGTGAAGATTCATTCACAAGAAATAAAATGGAGATTGAGCAACGAAGAGAAAGATCAATTCTTTGGGATCTTTCTCCTATTAAAAGAGAACAAACAAAAAGAGAATCAGATTTGTCTTCAAAGTGTTTATCAGAATATTCTCCAATCTCTTGGGCGAAAGAATTATTTACAGAAGATCAAAGATATATTGAAGAGAATTCCTTTCCAAAGGAAAGGAAAAGATTCATTGATAATTTTACAAAATCAATTCGTTATTCTTTTTTTTACATATTGCCAATAGATGAACCGTGTACGGGTGGTCCTAGTGCTACTAAGAAGCCCATTGAAGATTTCAACTTATTGAAAAGGTTATTTAAAAGGCAACAAGATGTTTTTTTCCAGGATTTCAGGGATTCAAAATCCAATTCATTAATGAATAGGATAGTTTATCTATGGAAGATAAAAACATATTTTGAAATTGAAAATCCTTCCTCAAATTGTACTATTTCATCAGATCCCGGATGTAATATTCTTAGAAAGCCAAGTTATATGAACCGATCCGATTTTATTCGATCTATAAAGCGGAATTTGCCTCTGCCTTGGAATCTATCTTCTGCATTCTGTGATCAAAGCAAAGAACAGTACATATTGCACAACAATTTTAGATCGAAAACGAAAAAAATCGTTCTGAAAATAACAGATCAATTCATTCTATCAATAACTAAGCCTAACCAGGTTCATGGGAAAAATTCCCTTGATATTGATCATAACATGAATCCATTATATGAACTCAACGAGAATGGATCGTTGAGATTGAATCGGATCTTCAACCACAGAGATAAATTGAAGAATCAATCTTTATGGGTCCTACTCAATATTACTGGTAAAGAGGATGAATATTTAGATCAAATAATCAACAAAGAATTGAGCCAAAGCGATTTCAAAAATCGCTTTGAAATAGGAACCCCTCTTAATGATTATAGAACTGAAGTTTTTAATTGGTATGAATCGATTCGATATAAGATTGCCGGATATTTGGAAAATGCATTCAATAGATTCTATTTTATGAACAGGTTCAGTCGCAATTTAAAGCATCAAATTCGAACAAATTGGATAGAAAATGAAAGTTTTAATAATGTAACGAAAGATACGATTGGCCGGCATTCATCAAATTGGAGAAAAAGTCAGAGAGAATGGTTCAAGCATTCTATTATTCGAACGGATAAACATATCAATCGGAATTTGAATGTGTACAAATGGTCCAATCAGACCGAATACTTTATTAAATATTTGAAACATTTTGTTTCTAAACAAAACTATTTTCAAATAGTGTTTAATCCAATTGAATCATGTACTAATACTAATAAAGATTCAATTGGTTGGTCTGTAAGTCCCAACAAAAAAGATTATTCAAAGCTTTCTTACCTCTATGAAAATACTGTGAAGATTTTAAATTCGAAGTTAAATATCATTTCGAAGTTAAATTCTATGTTCGATATTTTCATTTCGATTTTGGATTTTCGCTTTCATAGGCTCAAAAGTATTAATTATCGAAAATTAAATGAGTGGTTGGAGCCAATTGGTGCTCTAATCGTTCATTTGAAAACATTAAAACCTTTTCTTTTAGTTTTAGATGACCATAATCCTTCACAAAGATCGAAATTCTTGATCGATGAAGGAACAATTGCACCATTTATTCCGAATGATATACCAATTAATCCATTGATTATTGACTTATTCGATAATGAAAAGAATCGCATGGAATCATTCGATAACACTTATTTTTCGACGATATCCAACGATCGAGACAATTGGTTGAATCCCGCGAAACTATCTGATCAGAGCTCATTGAGAGCTTCTTTTCACGGAGCAAATACGCTCCAATTTTTTGATTATTTGCATCATCCTCGGTCAAATTATAGGAATAGATTACCTTCTTATATGGAAAGGATTCATATCAAAAGGAAGAATCTTACATATGGACAATTATTCAATCTTTTGTCCATCCACACCAATCTCTCTTCTTTGCCCATTGGTGAAATAGGACCCGTTCACTTAGAGAAAGAGACTATTTCATTCATCCAGTCACAAGTATCTAACATATTCTTACCTAGATATTTACAACGAAAACAAAGTGGTGATCAAACCTTTGTATTAATCTATGACTTGTACAGATCCTTCAATTTACTAACTAGATTGAATCCATTCGTTCGTGACAAAAGATATCTTTCCTCGATTGAAGAGATTTCTCCAACGCCTTTAATAAGAAAACAAATAGTCAATTTGGATCAAACTTTTTGCCAGCCTTTTTTAAATAGATCCGATTCAGAAGAAAACAACCTCGATCAGTACCTTAAAAAGGGTTTCAGTTCAAACATGGGTCTTATTGAAACTCGATCTTATCAAGATGATTTACTATCCGAAATCTTTCCCAATAAGAACCAGGAAATGCTTCATCGTATTCAAGATTGGTTTGTAACCGAAAGTTCCAAAAACAGAATTGGAAAAAAAGGCATAGATGGAAGGAGTACCCTTTCTAATTCATCTAATTCATCTAATTCATCTAATTCATCTAAGGAGGAACGGAAAATTCTATCATCACCGCGTTTTAATGAACGTGTTAAGAAACAGGAGATGTATAGGCTCTCTCGAATAGATAGTATTTTTTCAAAATGGGAACTGTTTAAAACCTATATGCCATGGGTTTTTACTTCTGCATGGTCTAAATATCTTGAAAATATACTTTTAGATACTCTTCCGGAGATATTGCTACATGGCAGTAATAAATTTGTATCTATTTTGGGAGATATTAAACATAATATTATACATAAATTGAATATATTGTGGGAACTTTATCATCCATTATGGGAACCTATACAATGGAAATTGAGAACGAATCTTTTGAAATTGAGTTTTAGATTTAGAACGAATATTCTTAATAAGTTTTTATTTATAACGAATCCTTTGAATGAGCTTCTGTCTTCCTGCGAGGATTGTTTCATAGAGGAAACTAGTGATCGAGAGAAGTCATCAGTGCCATTCATATGGGTACATCTGAGATTACTAAATGCTCGGGGGTATGAATATGGGATTCTTATCCCTTTTTTCGTCCTTGGGTATTTCGTTCTTCAATATTTTCAAGTTATTTCCTTAGCCTTTATCAATTTAAAGACAGACTTTGAACTCATCAAGTATTTAAAGGATCCGTCATACGTGATCAAGTTGCAAAAACTAATGAATCCTTCTGTAACTAGTCTCTTGTTCTCTTATATAAGAGGCATACCCAGCTATTCTTCTATGAAGATGAAGATGAAGAATAGAAAGTTTGATTCGCCTATAACTATAATAAGAGAGTTGCACAGATTGTGTTCTAGCATGGATATCCCCGAAAAAGAGATAGAATTAATAGTTCAATTTCTACTAACGAGAAAAAACATTTCTCAATTTGAATCGAATTTGACTTACAGTGATAATTTCTTCAAGAATGAATTGGGTTATCAAATGGCTGAACAGCCGGGACTTATTCACTTACGATATTTGGCCTACACTTATCAAAAAGATCTCATTAATTATGAGTTCGATCAATTTTGTTTAGTAGAAAGATGGGTATTCCTTGCCTTTTGTCAGAAGATTACCTCTTCACAAATATTGTGTCCAACCAACCCCACATTTAATGGAAAACCTTTCTCACTCCATACAGGATCATTATTTTCCAAAGGGATTTTACTGATAGGTCCTATGGGAACTGGCCGATCCTATTTGGTCAAAAGTCTAGCAGCAGACTCTTATGTTCCTTTAATCAAAATATCTCTGAAAAAGTTATTGTATGGTGACTATTTAAAGTACCCTGGTACTGAGACTTATACTGATACTGGAAAATTTCATACTGATTTTAATTTTAAGATAAAAGAAATAATGCAACAATTCAATCTTATCTTCGAATTGGCGAAAAGATTGTCTCCTTGCATAATATGGATTCCAAACATTCATGAGCTGAATGTCAATGACCTAAACCACGTAAATAGTGGTTTAAACTTAACTGACTTTTTCCTCGGTGTATTAGTGAACCATCTCTCCATAGATGATGAGAAAGATTCTATTAGAAATATTCTTGTTATTGCTCCGACTCATATCCCCCAAAAAGTGGATCCATCTCTAATAGCTCCAAATCGATTAGATAGATCGATCAATATTCGAACGCTTGTTATCCCACAACGACAAAGGGAATTTCCTATTCTTTTACGTAGCAAAGGGTTCTACTTGGAAAAACAGTTCTGTCCCGATGAATTTGGATCTAGAACCATAGGTTTTAATGCACGAGATCTAGCAGCACTTGCCAATGAAGCCTTATTAATTAGTATTACCCGAAAGAAATCAGTTATAGACACTAACACAATTCGATCAGCTCTTTCTAGGCAAATTTTGGGTTTGCAATCTATAGATAATCAGGTTGGATTCGGTCAAAATGACGAAAGACTTCTATACAAGGTAGGAAAAGCTGTTATACAAAATACACTTAGAAGGAATTCTTCCATGAATCCTCTATCTACCAAAAACGAATTATGGAAGAAAAGGTTTTCTTATTTGTCCCAATGGTATTTAGAACCTTCGATTGCCGAAACAACTATGAAGGAATTGACCATACTCCCCCATATTTTGGGTTGCTTGGCCGGATCAGCGGCTCGAGATTCTTCGTGGTCTATATCGGAACGAAATAGAGAGAATTGGATTTCTCTCGATATATTCGCTGAGCATGATTTCAATCTAGCTTCTAGTCTTTTAGAAAGTCTTCTGGTAGAGTTTCCATGGTTAGGAATATGTCGGGGTAAGTCCGATAAGGATCAAATCACATTTGCTCCTCAGCCCAAAATGATAAATCATCTAGATATTATACGATTTCTGAAAGAATATGAATTGAAGTTTCTACAAAAAACTCTCGGCACAAAACGAATGGATAGGGATATGGATGAAGAATTAATCAATAACATAAACATAGTTTGGGCTCCTAGGATCTGGCGTCTTAGTTTTCTTCGCAGTAATCGATTCGATCGTACAAAAAGAACCAATGAATTGGGATCTTTGTATCAGTTCGAATCGTTTCAAAAAGAGCAGATGGAAAGATCTCAATTTTCTATACAATATCCGATGCAATATAAAGACTCTAAGAAACCAATGTTCTTTCTAGGAAGACGATTTATTTGGTATCCCTTCCTATTAAAAGAGCAGCACCTTGTGTTTTCACGCCGAGAATTTTTCGCAAATGAAGAATTGCTGAAAAGGCTCTATATTACTTATAGTTCAAGTAGAAGAAGAGCAAAATATGGGTTTTTCCCTAAAAAAAGTTTCCAAGGTGCTTTTCGTAGATATGATTCAAAATCCATGACCAATTCGATTTCGGTCATTAAATTGTGGAAACCATTGTCTCTTGTAGAAAAGGAACATATCGAGGATTTCAAACGCATTCAAGCAATCGGTATCCGATTGGAACGTATACAGCCATATTCTCCTATATTTACATATCAACGTTGGTTGATCGAAAATACAATAGAACAGGTTGATCACTTCGAATCGTTAATTCATCGCCAAAGATGGCTCGGAACCAATAGTTTATTATCTAATGAATCTTTTCTTTATAATACTCTATCCGAGAGTTATCAATATTTATTAAATCTGTTCTTATCTAACAGAATGTTATTGGATCAAATGACAAAGACATTGTTGGAGAAGAAATGGCTTTTTCCGAATGAAATTGAACACTCAATTCATAACAGGATTAAGATTTAACATCAGACAATCTGTAATCATCGATGAAAGAGCAATGGAATATGGAATTAAGTACAAAAAATTGACCGGGCAGAGAACCAATGAGAGGTTATAGCTCCGATTTTAGATCCTATAATGAATCCTTTCCTGGTATTGTCCAAGAATACTAAGTATGTTGGAGGAAAAAAAAAAGACTTGATATCTTTTTCATTTGAAGAGAAGATAGGTTCCTCACTCCGAGATCTCGACCATGTAGAGTAAGCATAGTAAGGACAAGCCCATTCTCATTAACCTAATGAGATATTCTCTACTAAACTATGCTTACTTCTTATCTCCTCGATTTCGGTTCTAGCATTAATGAAATATACCTCATAATACAAGGGCGGACCTTGGAATGGACTCCTCTAGATAGAGAAGATCGCCAAGCAAGATCCTGCCTGTGATCCACTGTCCTATTCCAGCAGCTTTAACTTGTAGGTAATTGTCGTAATACCTCGTATCAACAAATACGAGGTCTATCCCATCCCAGTTTATTGAGAGAATATCATACGATATTTGCCATTGAACCGCTCATTCAATAAACATGAAAAATATTATGCCTTGAAGAGGACTCGAACCTCCACGCTATTAAGCACGAGATTTTGAGTCTCGCGTGTCTACCATTTCACCATCAAGGCATCCCAAAAGTGAATCCTAATTAATAGGATATATATATATTAAACATATCATGATGAATATAGAATATATGTCAGAGATAGCGTATTGGAGTATTGATATCGATCGGTCGTATTTGTAGTTTGTAGAACAAATCGTACTCCTTCATATACGTCAGGGGTCCATGGATGAAAAGGAACTGGGGAAAGCAGCTCGGATCCAATTTCTACAGTTACAGTTATGGGCGCAATTCAAATTCCTGGAGAGTTATAAATTTGTGCATCTATGAGACCATTTACTATTTATTGAAGCTCAATAACTGAAACATTCTAAAAAAGTTATGAGGCTGAATCATTAGCACCACATAAAAACATTCCTCCTAGAGCAGCTGTTAATACCAATAAAAGAACCTCTGTTATAGTCATTTCTGTACATTGAATGTACTCCACGGATAGAAGAACACATAGGGTTGAACGTAATCAATTGATGAATCAAAATATTTCGTTGAAATTGTTCGTTCGAAAATTACCCAAAGAGCTGATCATAGGTTCTTCTCTCCATCGAAATGATAAGACCACTATGCTCATTACTAAACTTTTGAAAGAGATGAAATAGGACCAAGCTATATCTTCTTGATCAGGAATTCAATTTATAATGAAAAATTAGGCCGAGAATCAGGATACATTCTGGCCGGGGAAAAAAAGAGAACTTCCATGGGAGAAAAGCATTTGAAACTCTTTCAAATGATATCAGGGTATAATTGAAAATGAAGTTTTCACTTTGTACATGCCAGATCATGAATTAGTAATTTCTTTCAATCTCCGAAAGATAGGAGATTTACATAATCCTCATGAATAGGATCGAATATTCCTCCATAATCTATCTCCTTATTCCTTAAGCAAGCCTTGCACAGGAATCAATTTCTAATTTCTCAGGATATGTAGATCTACCTATCTATCTATATAGAGTAGATTCACTATATAGATAGATAGGTAGATCTCGATCCTGTTTATGGATTAACGGAAATGTGCAAAAGCTCTATTGGCCTCTGCCATTCTATGAGTCTCTTCCTTTTTGCGTATAGCATTGCCATTCCCTCTGGCAGCATCCATTAATTCGTGACTCAATTTAAAATCCATATTTCGACCCGGACGTTTTCGAGATGCCCCTAATAACCAACGAATGGCAAGTACTTTTCCTTGTGTAGATCTTATCTCAATGGGAACTCGATAAGTTGATCCACCTACACGTCTTGCTTTTACTGTTACATTGGGGGTTACTCTACGTATTGCTTGGCGTAGAACAGATAGTGGATTTTTCTCCGTCTTTTGTTGAATATTTTTGATGGATCGATAAAGAATTCGATAAGCCAATGATTTTTTCCCGTTTTTAAGAATACGGTTAACCACCATGTTAACTAATCGATTATGATAAATAGGATCGGATTTTGCAGTTTTTTTTTCTGCAGTACTTCGTCGTGACATGAGTATGAAAAAGGTTCAAGAATCTATTTCATAAAGGCTGAAAAGAAATCATTTATTTTGGCTTTTTGACTCCATATTGTAGGGTGGATCTCTAAAGGTATGAAAGATCTCCCTCCAAACCGTACATACGACTTTCGTCGAATACGGCTTTCCACATTATTATATCTGCATAGATGAGACCTATTCTTTATGCATATAATTCTGTTTACTCACTCTCGATTGAGTATCCGTTCCCTTTCTTTCTTTTGCTATGATTGGAAATCTTGTATTTCACATATCTATACGATTAAGTCCTTAGGTTCAAAAAATAGTGTATAAAAAAAGTGTTTCAAATCATTGCTATTTGACTCGAACCTGTTCTAAAAAGGTCAAGGTATTTTTCATTTTCTGTTGAAACAATCAGGGAAAACTTCGAAAATGATTTCGATATTGAACCTTGGACATATAATAGTTCCGAATCTCCTTAAAAATAAGATCGTTTGTTTTACGGTAGCCTGCTCTAGTCCCCTTACAAAACGTTCGTTATTAGGTTAGCCATATACTTAACATGTTCCTAGCAATTCACATGGCATCATTATGAAATGATACAAGTCTTAGATAAGTAAGAATATACAACGCACTAGAACGCCCTTGTTGACGATCTTTTACTCCGGCAGCATCTAGGGTTCCTCGAACAATGTGATATCTCACACCGGGTAAATCTTTAACCCTTCCTCCTCTTACTAATACTACAGAATGTTCTTGTAAATTATGGTCAATACCAGGTATATAAGCAGTGATTTCAAATCCAGAGGTTAATCGTACTCTGGCAACTTTACGTAAGGCAGAGTTTGGTTTTTTGGGGGTGATAGTGGAAAAGTTGACAGATAAGTTGTCTTCACTGTCACTCTACAAAACCGTACATGAAATTTGCACCTCATACGGCTTCTCGTTCGATTCTTTCAAAGTAGGATAAATTGGATTATTTTCGTTGTTCGAGAATCTTCATATTCCCTTTCTTCATGCATGCATTATGTCTCAAAGAGTAACTGAAATCAATTCAGTCAAAAACGTTTTTGTATTCCAAACAAACACTAATGAATCAGATTTTTCCGGTAAAAAGATTATGCAAAATCTTCGGGATTTCCTCTTCCTTCTCTATTGTTATCCTATAAGTACAGCGTCTGAAGAAATACTTTTTGTATGAATCGATATTATTACATGCTAATTCCTTCTTGATATCTCGATATATCATTCCTCCAAATCACAAATTGGATTCGAAATTGACGGGTTAATGTGAGCTTATCCATGTGGTTATACACTGTTCGAATTCGAACAGGAATCAATTTGATGAAAAATATTGGCTTTCGTGCTTTGGTTGGGGTTGTCCAAGATCATTTCGATGACCTATGTTGAAGAGATATCTATATCTATATGATGATATATGATCTGATCGACTGCGTAAGGCTTGCGAATAGCAATCGATATGGCCAGGGAAAGTATACAGAAAAGGAAGTTCTTTCTGATCTGATCAGAAAGTGATTTGGCTCGGTGAGTCCTTTCTTCTATGATGAACTGATGAACTGCTGGCATCCATCAGTCCTATATCTTGTTTCTGTGGACCGGTGGAAAAGTGAGGGCTCAGCGGGAAGAGGATTGTACCACGAGAGAGCGAAGGGGTCAACCTGTTCCGAAGAGACAACATTGATTTTGGAAATGTAGTTGTAGCTGTACTCTCACATCGATCCAGATCAAGATCAAGAAGTATTTCCATCCGTAGAGGTCAATATTTGCCTGCTAGGTGAGAGGATAGCGAGCGATGCTAGTTACAAATAATGTTCTGGTAGGATTTCAATGTATTTACATGAAGTAGTTAACGGTTGCATAGGGTCTTCTCTTTTCTGTTCTGTAATGATGGATCCTGTATGTACGTGTTCCTGATAATTTGTTCATTTTCAGGTGGAAACACATCGGAACTTTTGAATGGAAAAAGATATAAAAGTAGCTCTTATTTTTCGAAAACGGTAATATCCTTGGTGCAAGAAGAACAATTTGATTCGTATCATCTCCGTATCATCTTTACTCGGTCTTGTTCTCTTTGTTCTTCCAAACAATATTGGGTCCTTTCCGCACGCACTAGTGCTAGATCAGATTAAACACGCTGAACAAAATATTTTTCATTTCAAACTTGTTTGATCAAGACAGGTAAAATATTAACAATTTTACGGGACCATATGTTATGGTTCGAATCAGTAGGAAATCCTATTTTCGAAAGGTCTGGCTTAAAGTTGTTCGAAATAAAATAGTGGAATAGTGGTGGTGAGTCTCTCGAGCCTTTGGTAAGTTATTATTAATCAGTCAGTTCTCCTTCCGAGGGTAGGGAAGGGATATAACTCAGCGGTAGAGTATCACCTTGACGTGGTGGAAGTCATCAGTTCGAGCCTGATTATCCCTAAACCTAATGTTAGCTTTTCCATCAAACAAATTTCTGTTTTTTTCTCTTATAGCTTTCTTCACTCCAAAGGCTCATGTCATCTACACGAGCTCTTTTTCATGGTATTTAATTATATTTTTTTCCGGGGTAAAGAAGAAATGGAATGACCAAAATGGAGCTGGATATTTCAATTGGAAGATATGCAAATATTAGTAGTGAGTTGAGTGGTTGGCATGAGCTTTCCAATTATATTAAATCAGTATTCTATTATATAGAGATGAAAACAAAAAAAGGGGGGGGGGGGTAAAAAAGAAATGAAAACAATAAGATCTTGGATAGTGAAATTGGAGGAGATAAAAAGCTATCAATTTCTATGCAATCCATGGACCGAATCCAATTTGGTGAGATTTTTGATTCAAATTCTTTCGCATCGGGAGCGCCTTATAAAGCTCTTTGACCTTAGAATTGTCAGTACGTTACTTTTACGCGATCTACGAAAAAACAATCAATATTTTTTGATCAAAGGT